TGCTATTGGAGTCATTTCCTTTAGCTCTATGAGTTATGAAAACACCTACTCGTTCCTGCTCGTAGACTCATTCGTATCGGACCACGATGTAGTAGTAAGAATATACATAGAGATGGATGAGAGAGAATAGAAATACTCCTTTTCATTCTGTTGCATTGCAGAAGGTTCAAGACGAGAATGGATAAAAAATATTGAATGGAATAGATATTGTGAATAGAATCTGATCAATGGGGGGGGAACGCACTTCCCTCCCCTTAAATTGTTCCATCGATGTTATTCAATAGGTGATTCGAGGATCAGATAGAAACTCTGAAAACTCGGGATCGAGCTATCATGCATTTACCTATATTGAATTGGTTCGGTCCAGTTTCAAATATTTGTTCCAACAACGAATCTTCGGAACCCAATTTTTTTTTGAAAGGATGATGGATGAAAAATCCAATTCATCGTATACCTTTTGATCATATAGGGTGCTCGGAAATGGTCGAAATAGTGAAATAGGAGGATCGCTATGACTGTAGCCCTTGGAAAGTCTTCTAAAGAAGAAAAAACTTTATTTGATATTGTGGATGACTGGCTACGCAGAGACCGTTTCGTTTTTGTGGGTTGGTCTGGTCTATTGCTCTTTCCTTGTGCCTATTTTGCCTTAGGTGGATGGTTCACGGGTACAACCTTTGTGACTTCATGGTATACTCACGGATTGGCCAGTTCCTATCTGGAAGGTTGTAATTTCCTAACTGCTGCAGTTTCTACTCCTGCTAATAGTTTAGCACATTCTCTGCTGCTATTATGGGGTCCCGAAGCACAAGGAGATTTTACTCGTTGGTGTCAATTAGGTGGTCTATGGACCTTCGTTGCTCTTCATGGTGCTTTCGGTCTAATAGGTTTCATGTTACGTCAATTTGAACTTGCTCGATCTGTACAATTGCGACCTTATAATGCAATTGCATTCTCTGGTCCAATTGCTGTCTTTGTTTCTGTATTTTTGATCTATCCATTGGGCCAGTCCGGTTGGTTTTTCGCACCTAGTTTTGGTGTAGCAGCTATTTTCCGATTTATCCTCTTCTTTCAAGGTTTTCATAATTGGACCTTGAATCCATTTCATATGATGGGAGTTGCCGGAGTATTGGGTGCTGCTCTTCTATGTGCTATTCATGGTGCTACCGTGGAAAATACTTTATTTGAAGATGGTGATGGTGCAAATACGTTCCGTGCTTTTAACCCGACTCAAGCTGAAGAGACTTATTCCATGGTCACTGCTAACCGCTTCTGGTCCCAGATTTTTGGGGTTGCTTTTTCCAATAAACGTTGGTTACATTTCTTCATGTTATTTGTGCCAGTGACCGGTTTATGGATGAGTGCCATTGGAGTAGTTGGTCTAGCTCTAAACTTACGTGCCTATGATTTTGTTTCCCAGGAGATCCGTGCAGCAGAAGATCCTGAATTTGAGACTTTCTACACAAAAAATATTCTCCTGAACGAAGGTATTCGTGCTTGGATGGCGGCTCAAGATCAGCCTCATGAAAACCTTGTATTCCCTGAGGAGGTCCTACCCCGTGGAAACGCTCTTTAATGGAACTATAGCTTTAGCTGGTCGTGATCAAGAAACCACTGGTTTCGCTTGGTGGGCCGGTAATGCCCGACTTATCAATTTGTCTGGTAAATTGCTTGGGGCTCACGTGGCTCATGCCGGATTAATTGTATTCTGGGCCGGAGCAATGAACCTCTTCGAAGTGGCTCATTTCGTACCGGAAAAGCCTATGTATGAACAAGGATTGATTTTACTTCCCCATCTAGCTACTCTAGGATGGGGAGTCGGTCCTGGTGGGGAAATCGTGGACACTTTTCCATATTTTGTATCTGGGGTACTTCACTTAATTTCTTCTGCGGTTTTAGGTTTTGGTGGTATTTATCATGCACTCATAGGACCCGAAACTTTAGAAGAATCTTTTCCATTCTTTGGCTATGTATGGAAAGATAGAAACAAAATGACCACAATTTTGGGTATTCACCTAATCTTGCTAGGTGTTGGTGCTTTTCTTCCAGTGCTTAAGGCTTTGTATTTTGGAGGTGTATATGATACTTGGGCTCCCGGCGGTGGAGATGTAAGAAAAATTACGAACCCGACTCTTAACCCAAGTGCTATATTTGGTTATTTACTGAAATCTCCTTTCGGAGGAGAAGGATGGATCGTTAGCGTGGACAATCTAGAAGATGTAATTGGAGGACATGTATGGTTAGGTTCCATTTGTATCTTCGGTGGTATCTGGCATATCTTAACCAAACCTTTTGCATGGGCTCGCCGTGCATTCGTATGGTCCGGAGAAGCTTATTTGTCCTATAGTTTAGCGGCTCTATCTGTCTTTGGTTTTATTGCTTGTTGTTTTGTTTGGTTCAACAATACAGCTTATCCCAGTGAATTCTATGGGCCCACCGGCCCAGAAGCCTCTCAAGCTCAAGCGTTTACTTTTCTAGTTAGAGACCAACGTCTTGGAGCTAGTGTGGGGTCTGCTCAAGGACCTACTGGTTTAGGTAAATACCTTATGCGTTCTCCGACTGGAGAAATTATCTTTGGGGGGGAAACGATGCGTTTTTGGGATCTCCGTGCTCCCTGGTTGGAACCCCTAAGGGGCCCTAATGGTTTGGACCTGAGCAAGTTGAGAAAAGACATACAGCCTTGGCAGGAACGACGTTCGGCAGAATATATGACTCATGCTCCTTTAGGTTCTTCAAATTCTGTGGGTGGTGTAGCTACCGAAATCAATGCGGTGAATTATGTCTCTCCCCGAAGTTGGTTATCCACCTCCCATTTCGTTCTAGGATTTTTCTTCTTCGTAGGTCATTTGTGGCATGCGGGAAGGGCTCGTGCAGCTGCAGCAGGATTTGAGAAAGGAATTGATCGTGATTTTGAACCTGTCCTTTCAATGACTCCTCTTAACTGAAACAAGAGATCGAACCAGATGGAAGAGAAATCGATTCAATTTCATTACATCAATCTCCCATATCGGCGGGATAGGAGTCTTTTCAAATACTTTCCAACTGGATCCTTGTAGCTCGGCTATATCCAGCCGAGCTATTCTCTTTTTTTGTACTAGACCGGACCAATAAATGTGATTGTTGAAAAAAGCAACAGGAGAGAGAGGGATTCGAACCCTCGATAGTTTTTTTACTATACCGGTTTTCAAGACCGGAGCCATCAACCACTCGGCCATCTCTCCGGGGACAACTTCTATTCTACCTAATACCTAACTATAAGCATAAGGTCGGGCCGATACCAACTATACCTGTGACATATGATTATTTTTTCATGATCATCTGGAATGGAAAAAAGAAACGAATTTCCCTCTCCTCTCACATTCAAATATAAAATTGAAAAAGTTTGACTCGATCAATTTATGGTCAAATCCTTTCCATAGTGCATTTGATCAGAATTTAAAATTGGGGATCGGATGGTATAGTCTATTCAATCTGTTGGGAGCTTGTAAGATCACAACCATGACTATTGCTTTCCAATCGGCTGTGTTTGCATTAATTGCTATTTCATTTTTACCAGTGATTGGTGTACCTGTTGCACTTGCCTCTCCCGATGGCTGGTCAAGTAGCAAAAATGTTGTATTTTCGGGTGTATCATTATGGATCGGATTAGTCCTTTTTGTAGGTATCCTTAATTCTTTCATATCTCAGATCTGTTCTAGATGTTTTAGGCTCAAACTTCCCCCCCTCCCGGAGGGCTTTATAGCTCTTCTATAGGGCCTTTTTCTTCAGGCCCAAGGAGGAGGGGTTTTCCGTAATTGAATAATTGGATCATTAAGAATATGGTATCTACTTACGAATGGATTGAACATATATGTATTTTCCATATTATGTTACAATTTTATGAATATATATATATATTCAGAACGAATAAAATGCGGGTATGGTTGAATGGTAAAATTTCTCCTTGCCAAGGAGAAGATGCGGGTTCGATCCCCGCTACCCGCCATATCCATCACATGGAATATGAAAATGAATAGTTCATGTATTGATCGTATCTTTCCCTCACTTTTCATTCAATTATAAAATGATAATGAGAGAGTAATACTTTCTCAAATGAGAAAGTAATCCTTTCCGGACCAAAATACTTCTTATGTTCTGGTCTGGCGGAGACGGGATTTGAACCCGTGACCTCAAGGTTATGAGCCTTGCGAGCTACCAGACTACTCTACTCCGCACCATTGATTGATATCATAAACAGAATGGGTACACCAAACAATCAAGGGATATACTCCCTATCCCATATAGGGATAGGGGTACTTTTCCGGTATCACAATAAACTTCAATAACTTTTTTATTTTCCTACCAACTTGATTTTGTTATCCCGGGCAATAAACATGCGTGGGCCATCTCACGGAGTACGTGTCCGGACAATCCAAAGTCTCGATAGTTGGCTCTAGGTCTTCCAGTCGAAGAACAACGTCGATGGAGACGTGTAGGTGCACTATTACGTGGTGAAGATTGCAATTTTCTATGAATTTCCCATTTGTCATCCAATGATGAAACTTTGCCTTCTTCCTCCAAAGATTGACGAATCAAATGATATTTCCGTTCCAGTGCTTGTCTCTTCTTCTCTCTCTGAATGAGACTCTTTCTCGCCATAATAGTTCAGTCGGTACTATTACCTACCAGGAATCAAAATATAGATCAGATTTTAGATGGAGAAATATTACGTTGATTACTTTTTCTCTGTGGGGTATTGTCATTGATACAATAATATCCCATTCACTTATGAAATTGATGAAGAATAATTACCCAAATTTACCTGATGTAGAGGCAATTAAAAAAGCTGCATAAGTGAATATATAACCTACAGAAAAGTGAGCTAATCCAACTAATCGTGCTTGAACAATGGAAAGAGCTACTGGCTTGTCCCTCCATCGAACTAAATTAGCCAAAGGTGTGCGTTCATGGGCCCATGCAAGAGTTTCGATCAGTTCCTGCCAATATCCGCGCCAAGAAATCAGGAACATAAATCCAGTAGCCCAAACAAGATGCCCGAATAAGAACATCCACGCCCAAACAGATAAACTGTTCATACCGAAAGGATTGTATCCATTAATAAGTTGTGAAGAATTTAACCATAGATAATCCCTTAGCCATCCCATTAAATAAGTGGAAGACTCATTAAATTGCGCTACATTACCCTGCCATAAAGTTATATGCTTCCAATGCCAATAAAAAGTAACCCATCCAATAGTATTCAACATCCAGAAAACTGCTAAATAAAAAGCATCCCAGGCCGAGATATCGCAGGTACCACCCCGTCCCGGACCATCGCAAGGAAAACTATAACCAAAATCTTTCTTATCTGGCATTAGCTTGGAACCACGCGCATCCAAAGCACCTTTAACTAGGATCAATGTAGTTGTATGCAAACCTAGAGCAATAGCATGATGAACCAAAAAGTCTCCAGGACCGATTGTTAAGAACAATGAATTCTTATTATCATTTATAGCATTCAACCAACCGGGTAACCATATGCTCTTACCTGCTTCGAATGCTGGACCACTTGTTGAAGATAGGAGTACATCGAAACCATATAAGGTCTTACCATGAGCAGATTGTATCCACTGAGCAAATATGGGCTCGATCAAGATTTGTTTTTCTGGAGTACCGAAAGCAAGCATAACATCATTATGAACATAAAGTCCCAAGGTATGGAAACCTAATAATAAACTAACCCAACTAAGATGAGATATTATAGCTTCCTTATGCTCCAACATTCTCGCCAATACATTATCCTTATTCTGTTCCGGATTATAATCCCTAATGAGGAATATAGCTCCATGAGCAAAGGCTCCTGTCATAATGAACCCAGCAATATATTGATGATGAGTATATAATGCAGCTTGGGTGGTGAAGTCTTGTGCTATGAATGCATAAGCGGGTAAAGAATACATGTGTTGAGCTACCAAGGAAGTGATAACCCCCAAAGAAGCTAAAGCAAGACCCAATTGAAAATGAAGAGAATTATTGATTGTGTTATAAAGACCCTTATGTCCGCGTCCTAATAGGCCTCTTGGAGGAACATGTGCCTCCAAAATATCTTCCATACTGTGACCAATCCCAAAGTTGGTTCTATACATATGACCAGCAATTGAAAAAACAAATGCAATAGCTAAATGATGATGAGCGATATCAGTCAGCCATAAACTTTGAGTTTGTGGATGAAATCCTCCGAGAAGAGTTAGAATAGCAGTTCCTGCCCCTCGGTAGGTACCAAATAAGTGACTACTGGAATCAGGATCTTGAGCATAAAGATTCCACTGACCTGTGAAAAGCGGTTCTAAACCTTGGGGATGCGGTAATACATTCAAAAAATTATCCCATCTGACGTGCTCTCCCCTTGATTCAGGAATAGCGACATGAACTAAATGCCCTGTCCAAGCTAGAGAACTGACTCCGAAGAGTCCTGACAAATGATGATTTAGACGGGATTCGGCATTTTTGAACCATGAAACACTTGGTCTCCATTTAGGTTGTAGATGTAACCTACCCGCTATTAAAAAGATGGCAGAAAGAAATAGCAAGAAAATAGCTCCAGTATAAAGATCTTCGTTAGTGCGTAAGCCGATTGTATACCACCACTGATAAACACCAGAATAAGCAATATTGACCGGACCGGGAGCACCTCCTCGGGTAAAGGCTTCTATAGCTGGTTGACCAAAATGAGGATCCCAAATTGCATGAGCAATGGGTCTTACATGTAAGGGATCGCGTACCCATGCTTCAAAATTGCCTTGCCAAGCCACATGGAACAAATTACCAGAGGTCCACAGAAATATTATTGCCAACTGACCAAAGTGGGAAGCAAAAATTTTATGATAAAGGCGTTCTTCGGTAATATTATCATGACTCTCGAAGTCATGTGCGGTCGCAATACCGAACCAAATACGACGAGTAGTGGGGTCCTGGGCCAAGCCTTGGCTGAACTTTGGAAATCTTGATGCCATAATGCTTTTCAAATCCTCCTAACCATTATCCTACTGCAATAATTCTTGCCAGGAAGAACGCCCATGTTGTGACGATTCCACCCAGAAGGTAATGAGCTACTCCTACAGCACGTCCCTGTACAATACTCAAGGCTCTGGGCTGGATAGCAGGAGCAACCTTCAATTTATTATGGGCCCAAACGATAGATTCAATGAGTTCTTGCCAATACCCACGGCCGCTGAATAAGAACATTAAACTAAAGGCCCAAACAAAATGAGCACCTAAAAATAAAAGACCATATGCAGATAATGAAGAACCATAAGATTGGATCACTTGAGAGGCTTGTGCCCATAGAAAGTCACGGAGCCACCCATTAATCGTAATGGAACTCTGTGCAAAGTTTCCTCCCGTGATATGAGTAACCACTCCCTGATCACTTATACTACCCCAAACATCGGACTGCATTTTCCAGCTGAAATGGAATATTACTACCGAAATTGCATTGTACATCCAGAATAAACCAAGGAAAACATGATCCCAGGCAGATACTTGACATGTTCCTCCTCTCCCAGGTCCATCACAAGGAAAGCGAAAACCAAGATTCGCTTTATCAGGTATTAAACGGGAGCTACGGGCAAATAGAACACCTTTAAGTAGGATTAAAACAGTCACATGGATAGTAAATGCATGAATGTGATGTACCAAAAAATCCGCGGTTCCTAATGGAATTGGTAACAAAGCCACTTTGGAACCTACTGTCACCAAATCACCACCTCCCCAGGTTAAGCTGGTACTCGCTGCTGCACCAGGAGCTGTTGAACCAGGTGCTGAAGCATGAGTGTTTTGTATCCATTGAGCAAAAATAGGTTGTAATTGTATAGCAGTATCTGAGAACATATCTTGAGGACGTCCTGGAGCGCTCATAGTATCATTATGAATATACAGACCAAAACTATGAAAGCCTAAGAATATACATACCCAGTTGAGGTGTGATACAATTGCATCACGATGTCTAAGAACGCGATCTAATAAATTGTTGTATTGAGTAGTTGGGTCATAGTCTCTTACCATAAAAATCGCTGCATGCGCAGCAGCGCCAACTATGATAAACCCACCAATCCACATATGATGTGTGAACAGAGAGAGTTGGGTACCATAGTCAATAGCTAGGTATGGATAGGGGGGCATCGCATACATGTGGTGAGCTACGACAATAGTTAAAGATCCTAACATAGCTAGGTTAATTGCTAATTGAGCATGCCATGAAGTAGTTAAGATCTCATAAAGACCTTTATGGCCCTCCCCCGTAAATGGACCTTTATGAGCTTCTAAAATTGTCTTGATGTTATGGCCAATGATCCAATTGGTCTTATACATATGACCGGCTATCAGGAAAAGAATTGCAATAGCCAAATGATGATGCGCAGTATCGGTCAACCACAGACCCCCCGTGACTGGATTTAATCCTCCACGAAAAGTCAAAAAGTCTGAATATTCCGACCAATTCAGGGTGAAAAATGGGGTCAATCCCTTAGCAAAACTGGGATAAAGTTGAGCCAAAAGATCACGATTCAAAATAAATTCATGAGGAAGTGGTATCTCTTTAGGATCCACTCCAGCGTCTAGAAGTTGGTTAATGGGTAAGGAGACGTGTATTTGGTGTCCTGCCCAAGATAGAGACCCAAGTCCTAGTAACCCTGCTAAATGATGGTTCAACATGGATTGTACATCCTGGAACCAAGCCAATTTTGGGGCAGCTTTGTGATAATGAAACCAACCAGCAAAAAGCATTAACGCTGCAAAGATCAATGCACCAATTGCAGTGCAGTAAAGTTGTAATTCACTGGTTATTCCAGATGCTCGCCAAATCTGGAAGAACCCAGAGGTTATTTGTATCCCTCGAAAACCTCCACCTACATCCCCATTCAATATTTCTTGACCTACTATTGGCCAAACTACTTGAGCACTGGGTTTGATGTGAGTGGGATCAGCCAGCCATGCTTCATAATTGGAGAAACGAGCGCCATGATAGTACATCCCACTTAGCCAAATAAAGATGATCGCTAGTTGACCAAAATGAGCGCTAAATACTTTGCGAGAAATATCTTCCAAATCATCAGTATGACTATCAAAATCGTGAGCATCAGCATGTAAGTTCCAAATCCAAGTGGTAGTCTCAGGGCCTTTAGCTAGCGTCTTTGAGAAATGACCAGGTTTGGCCCATTTCTCAAAAGAGGTTTTGACAGGATCCCTCTCCACTACGACCTTTACTTCTGGTTGTTCTGGTGAACGAATGATCATTGAATTCTCCCCTTTCCGGATGGGACATAAATAAGAAGAAACCTGCCAATAGGAATTAGTTAACTTCCGAGAGATATATCTCAACTCGTTTCTCCCCTTATTTTCTAGTGTATGACTGGAGCTACTATGATACGGGAGTCGATCTGAGGCAGGTGTTCAGTTTTATTATGACATATTTTTAAGGTGCTTAAGGGACTGTGGGCTATTATGACCCAAAAAAAGACTTTTTGTGTAATTTCAAAAGCATTTACCGGTTATTTTTACAATGGTTCTAGATGGATAAATATATATCCATAATATCCATATATATATATTTATCCACCTATTAATACTCCTCCGTATGTTCCATATCAAAGACCATCCATCCATTATAAATCTTTATTAATGGATCATTAATGAAAGACATCTCCGGATGGATTTTACCCCTATTAAGAAGATCCATTAACAATCCAGAACCAGAAAAGGTATTATTTATTATATTGTCAATATATTCCTATGAGATGCCGACGGAATTGAATCTAATTTTGGGGAATATTCTGGAATAATTCCATTTATTTCGAGAAAATAAGATATTAATTCAAACGATTTCCCGATAATAGAAATTATCATTCTCCAAAGCGTCCTGTAATCTTTAACCAATTTTGTGCTTCGATGTAATTGCCTGGAGCAAGTGCTATAGCTTGTTCCCAATACTCAGCAGCCTGATCGAACCAAGCCTCCGCAGTTTCAGGATCTCCCTGTCGAATGGCCTGTTCTCCTCGGTCGGGATAGGTCCACTTGGAAAAGTTTTCTTCCCTCAGAACCGTACTTGAGAGTTTCCTACCTCATACGGCTCAATCAACTATTCTTTAGTCCTCTACCCAAATTTCCAAAATATTCTTGGATTGGAGATTATTCATTGGGAGTTCAGATTAACCAAAGGACCAAAAAAAGTAAATGACATGAGTTTCTGATTTCACTTCCAATCAATTAAATGATCAGGTTCTATCTTTTCTCCTACCCTCAAAAAGATGAAGTATAGGAAGAGATATACTTCAGATTGATCGTCCAAATAAAAGTCTTTTTGCAAGGTAACTATCTCAGTTCCATATAGAATTTTTGAAGAGTACTTTCCGTCTGGAGTACTTCACATCTTTAGGATCTGATGCTACACCACTGCTCAATAGCTTAGTAGATCGACTCTATTACATAAGTTGATTCCTGATTCTTGTCAATGAGCAGATTTGATCGTATCAGCCCGAACCTTCTTTCAATAATTGATCTTTATGGTGCTTCCATCATCAATTTAATTTTTTATCCATGGAATACTTAGGCTCTATCTATCTATTCATATTCGGGCTCCTATGAGAGATGTTTTTTTTTGCTACAGCTTATAAAAACCGTTACTTGGGACGGTGCATATGTAGAAAGCCTTTTCTTTTGTTCTTACCCGTAGTAGTTATTAACTAAGTTATTCTATGGTACAGATAGCCGCACGTAATGACAGATCAAGGCCGTATTATTAAGAGCTTGTGGTAAGGATGGGTTCCGTTCTAATGCTTGAAAATAATATTCCAAAGCCTTCGTATGTTCCCCATTACTTGTATGGACAAGACCTATATTATATAGTATATAACTTCGATCATAAGGGTCAGTTTCCAGTCGCATAGCTTCATAATAATTTTGTAAAGCTTCCGCATATTCCCCTTCCGATTGAGCTGACATCCGTTACGGTCGTTCATTCCATTGAAATGATCTCCGCTTCAAAACCGTACATGAGATTCCCACCTCATACGGCTCCTCCTTTCTTTACAGTACGTAATACGGGGAGTAATCCGTGGAATTGAAAAAAGAAAAAAGATTCTGACCCAATATTATGAATTAACAGGGGCTAGTGTATTTCCAATGAATCTCTAGCCATCCTTCTTGCAAAGATTCTTTTCCGAACACCAAGGATCTTAGTACTAGGAATGGAACCTCTAACAATTTCTTTGTTCTTAACGCCCTGTATTCTCCGGGGATTAATCACTTCAACAATCTCCGATGGTTCCATGATAGGGGTATCCGAAGTACAAACGAGATGGATGTTTGTTGTCCCAACCATTCTCACTACCCTTCGGAAAAGGGTAATGCATATGGGCTATAACGAAGCTTTTGTGTTGTTGATTTCCATACGTAGTGCTTTCTCCCCCCATGCGCGCCTATCAGATAGGTTAAACTATACAAGCAAGGCCTATTGCATAGGTGTAACCTTTCGCTCGGTACTAAAATCCTCAGGAGATGAGAGCATCTAAGGCTGCATTGACCGGGGATACACGACAGAAGGAATTGTTCTATCTCCAGAACTCACCTTCACTGAGCGTAAGTTTTATTTTACCCAATTTTTATTCCCGAATACCTTTTCTTTCCCAAAAAAATAAGAACGGAAAAAATATCAAATCACACCATCTCTGTAATAGGTAAATGCTTCTTTTTCCCCCGGAGCCATCGGGATTATTCGCAATAAGATATCCGCTACAATTGTGAAGGTCTTATCAATAAAATTGTCATTTCTCTGAGATCTAGGCATAGTCAATTACAGATTTTATAATTTCCTTCATTCCCTTACGCAAATGATTCCATGAACGAAATTTTTTCTGGTGCACAATACCATAAAATTTATTTCCTTACAATCGTAAATATGTTCTCATTCTATCTATTCCAATTGATTTTTCAAAATGGGAATAGATAGGGAATATTTTCAATAATTGTTCATTAGTAATATTGATGAATAATAATGGAAAAAAAAAAGATTCGTATTAAAAGAATACTAGATTCGGTAAACTCGAGAAGTCCAGTTCGATCATGATCCGAACAAAGAAAGAGTTAAACGATCGAGCATTGCATAATGAGAATGAAATGCCCACCTAGCAATTGTGTGCACATATCCATATAGATAAAGGAATATCGGGAAAAATATGGTCATCATGCATGACACAGGATCATTGCAAAAGAATTAGTTTTCATACAATTGATAACACGATCACTACAGATCCATATATGATCATCATATGGAATGGATCAATTAATCTGTCTAAAATTATTGATTGGGCGATCCGAATAAGATCGTCAAATCAACAGGGATGATTGAGGATTTCCTAAAATAGGAGGAAGTTTGATAAAATGTCCTTTTGTCTTTCCGGGGGAGATTGAATAATTACCTTATTTATTATCTATTTTTTTCCAAAAGATGGAACTGTTCGTACCCGAACAAAAAGACTTTGTAAGGAAGTTGCTATTTACTAATTTTGTTAATGAAAACCGATAGATCTCATAGGAAAGATGGCCGAGCGGTTCAAGGCGTAGCATTGGAACTGCTATGTAGGCTTCTGCTTACCGAGGGTTCGAATCCCTCTCTTTCCGTATCTTCGCCTTACTATTTTCTTCTCATCCATTGTTTTTCCAATCTATTGAATCCCAATAGGACGATCTCCTAATTCCGGGATCAATCTCCTTCTATTTGTGATATAGAAAATAGAATGAACATTGGTTCGTGGTATGGGAAAGGTAAAGACCATTTTAAGAAGCAATAAAAGTATCGTGGATAACAAGATTCTAATGTAACGTACGGAAGGATTATAAAATGTCCCCTTTGGGGAGGGGAAAAAGAAGGGAGAAGAACATAATTTCCAGATGTCCAGCAACCCAACCCCTCCTTTTCATTTCATTCTCGATTCAAGCTTGACGGGAATAATACTCTACGACCAGCAATTCATTAATCTTCAAACTGATCCATTTACTATCTATTATTTGATTGATGAATCCTTTATATTGTAACGAATTAAAAGTCAAATGATTTGGCAATTTATCCCTCTGTAACAGATCTATATTCTTCCTAATAATAGTCCTCAATCTTTGTTGATCTCTTATAGTAATCACATCTTGAGGTTTGCAAGGGTAACTTGGTATATCTACCATATGGTCATTGACCCGGATATGTCCATGATTAACTAATTGTCTAGCTCCGGGAATGGTGGGAGCCATACCCAATCGAAAAATAATATTATCCGAACGCATTTCAAGTAATTGCAATAGGACCTGGCCCGTTGATCCCTTGGCTCTTCTAGCAATACGAACATATTTCAGTAATTGTCGCTCCGTTAGTCCGTAATGAAAACGCAATTTCTGTTTTTCTTCTAGCCGGATACGATATTGAGAGATTTTCCTGGAAGAAGACCGGTTTATAGAATCATTTCTGTATTTGGGTCTTTTACTAGTTAGCCCTGGTAAAGTTTTCAGACGACGTATTATTTTTAAACGAGGTCCCCGATAACGGGACATAGAAACTCCTTATTCAATTAACAATTAGTGCTGGAAAGAAGAAAGGATAGTATAACCCGTACGAGTACTGGAATTATTTTATATAGAGAATGAAGATCTTTCTCCAAAGATCCTAATAGTTCCAATCATTCATCCCGTTCCTAGTTGGGAGTAAGTGATCACGGCATAACGGACCCGACGAACAATCGGAAGAGTATTCTCCATTCCATCGTGATCCTCCCAAAACTTTGTGGATTATGGGAATGAGAGGAACGGAAAAGAGCCAGCTATCGGGATCGAACCGATGACCATCGCATTACAAGTGCGATGCTCTAACCTCTGAGCTAAGCAGGCTCAATGGAATATAACTCCTCATTTCATTGGCGTGAGATCTATAGATTCTTTTGGAATCCTAACAATTATAGCGCGAATCAGATTCAATGACGCAATCCAGATTCAAATTACAACGGAACATCGTTTGAATGTAGATTCCTTCAAGGGAAAGAAAAGGGAAGTAAGGGTCAATTGATATCGATCGTTTTACTCACTATTCCAAATCGACTAGGGGAGGATAATAACATTGCATTGAAAATGCAGAAATAATATAATGATTCCCAGTCATATTCGATTGGGGTAGAGATAGAGATGGCGAGAGAAGAGGAGTAGGGGATGATATTTCTCTCATCCAATATTGAGCAAATATCCAATGAATAACGCTGATGAAGATTACATAATAGGATTAGATCAAGGTATGATCTCGTTCTCTGAGAAGGGGATATGGCGGAATTGGTAGACGCTACGGACTTGATCGAATTGAGCCTTGGTATGGAAACCTACCAAGTGATAGCTTCCAAATCCAGGGAACCCTGGGATATATTGAATGGGTAATCCTGAGCCAAATCCGGTTCATGGAGACAATGGTTTCTTCTCCTAGGATAGGAAGGGGATAGGTGCAGAGACTCAATGGAAGCTATTCTAACGAATGAATCTCATTTGGTCCAATACTGTATTTATAGAACGCTCTATTTACACCTCGAAAGTGGGAATGTTATATAACACAAAACTCGCGATCAGAACTTGAATCCTTCCAAGCATTTTCTTCGTAAGATAGATGCCAGATTCGAGTTGAAGTAATGATTTTACATTAAGTAATCCAATTATGAACTTATCTACTCTAGATAGAGAGTTGAATCAGTTTTTGGAATTAATGGTTGGACGAGGATAAAGATAGAGTCCAATTCTACGTGTCAATGTCAACAACAATGCAAATTGCAGTAGGAGGAAAATCCGTTGGCTTTATAGACCGTGAGGGTTCAAATCCCTCTATCCCCACCCAGGTTCGTTCCCGAACGACTGATCTATTTTCTCCAATTCCGTTAGTTCGAATCCATTCTCACTTCTCGATTCTTTTACCTCACTATTTTATTTATTCATGAAGAGAAGAAATTAGAACATGAATCTTTCCATCCATCTTATGAAAAGTTGGGTTGATCAGTTGATCATATGATAAAATCATTTTGTGATATATGATCCACATAGACGATATCATTTGGAAATTATTCGATCGCAGTCAATTTTTTATCATATTAGTGGCTTCCAGATCGAAAATAATAAAGATTATTCTAAAAACTAGGAAAAATCCTTTTTTTCCTTATTTTTAGTTGACACAAGTTCAAACCTTGTACCAGGATGATCCACAGGGAAGAGCCGGGATAGCTCAGTTGGTAGAGCAGAGGACTGAAAATCCTCGTGCCACCAGTTCAAATCTGGTTCCTGGCAAGATGTCAATATCCATGTACCCATATCCATATCTATCTATTCTAGCTAGATGGATATGGGTACATGGATATTGACAGATACGTATCTATATGTACATACGGAGATACCCCGATCAAAATAGATAGATGAATCCATCTATTCTGTTCTCTCCCTCTTCTTTGCTCATATTGTCCCTCCCTGTCCGTTCCAATTGAATCCCGATACTCCTTACATATAAAAAAGTAGGATCGAGAACTCAGAGGGCAATATTTTACGGTGGAAATATAATCTATTATAAGCTCTAGTATAAAATCAATCGAATCCTCCTTTTGGTTCTCGTACATCGTGTGCGCGTGATTGGCGCATTTCTGATGCGTCAATAAAATATTTGTATTCGTTAATCCATCTCTCTTCCATATCCGGGAATATGGAAGAATTGAATGGATAAGAATTCGGCTCCGATACTAGTTGGAATCTATTCATCCCATCCCGTCCGAACCGAAATGGAATGTATTATCCAAACGATAGATCTATAATTGCAGGGTTGAAGTAGATCCAAACGTTTCAGAGGGTATCTCGAAAGTAGAATCGAATTGAGGTTCAGAAGATTGATGTAATAACTTTTGATCATAGTTCCCAATATGAATACTGGATCCAACATGATGAAACCTATTATTTATAGTGAAATATTTTCTTCTTTCCTTGTTGGAGCTCGGTCCTCATATATCCATCGAGCTTTCTTTTCTTTCACGAAGTGTCGTTATAGCATCTATAATAGCCTCTGGTTCAGGTGGGCAACCCGGCGAATAGACATCCACAGAAATTAACTTATCTATTCCGCGAACGGTACTATAAGAATCTGTACCAAACATTCCTCTGTAATAGTACATGCTCCCATGGCAACTACATATACATATTTTGGTTCGGACATTTGTTCGTATAATCAATCTCACTACAGAAGGAGCCTTTTTCATGGTCACAGTCCCCGCTGTTACAATGAGGTCAGCTCGTCCAGGACCAGATCTTGGTACCGAACCGTAACGATCGGAGTCGAATTGCGAACCTATTAATGAAGCGAATTCGATGGAACCACAACTAGTACCGTAAAGGAGCGGCCATAAACTGGAGAGTCTGGCCCAATTCGTTCGACAGATCGTTTGGGGTAGTTGAAATACCTGGATTCGAAATTGTTTGATCGAGTAAAGGTAACTCTATAGGACAATTATTGGCTTTATGTTATTTTCTACTTCCCTCCCCCCCCCCGAATACTCGGAAACTGAGGACTATTCCAATGCTCCTTTTTGCCACGCATGAACTGAACAACGATGAAAATAAGCACGAGAATTGAAGATCCTATAAATGCGGATATACCCTGTATACTAGAACTCATAGCCCATAAATAAAGGGAGACTGTTCCAACATTAGGAACAACAAGAACTGGAGCGAACATATAATGATCCTAGATCGGATCCAAGTATCTTCCATTGGTTCGATACCTGATTCGTAACTAGTAGTCCGGTTCTTGACCAGTAGGGGCCAAAGCTCCGGAAATCAAGGATGCAAGAATAGGTAAGAATGAGGCTAGATATTAATGAAAATATCCAGCCAGAAAGTATTCTATTTGGGAAATAGGAACATGAATATACTCCTTTTAAATAGATTCAATTCTTACCCTTTTCCGTCAAGTTCTTCATCATTCTCCCACCCACCACGGGTGGAAGACCAAAGGACCGAACAATCAATACAATCAATTATAATTGATTCACATATTCTTGTTCGTTTCGACCATGGCTTATTACAAAGTTAATTCAATGAAATGTTACTGGAATGTCTATTGATAATACTTTACATTAATAAAGTATGAGAGAAAGAATGTGATTGGGTCCCGAACTACCCAATTTAAGATCTGAGTCTATACTCATATTATAGAATGAATATGTTGATGATCTTTATCCAGCATCCATGGCTGAATGGTTAAAGCGCCCAACTCATAATTGGCGAACTCGCGGGTTCAATTCCTGCTGGATGCAGGGGAACTGCACATATTCATTCTTTATGGAATGGGAAAAAGTAGGAGGGATAACAACAAACATTTGAAGAATACCAAACCTTTCATTTTATTGAAAGGCTTGGTACTGTTCAGTTAAGCAATACACGATAACAATCCATCAGAGTATTATCCGCCTATTGAAATAGATTCAACAGCAGCTAGATCCAGAGGAAAGTTGTGAGCATTACGTTCGTGCATAACTTCCATACCTAACCTATGATATATCTGTATAATTCAATTTGTTTATGATTCGATATAATAATAACTACAGGCATTACGGGAAAAAAGGTAAAAGGAAGAAAAAATAGAAAAACGAGAGGAGGGATAAAAATTTATGGATGAAGTGAAATATCCAGTACTTACGGAGAAAAGTATTCGTCTATTAGAAAGGAATCAATATACTTTTAACGTCGATTCGCAATCGAACAAAACAAAGATTAAAAATTGGATTGAGCATTTCTTCAATGTGAAAGTGATAGCTATGAACAGTTATCGCCTCCCTGAAAAAGGAGGAAAGAGAGGGTCAATGATAGGACATCCAATACGTTGTAAACGTATGATTATTACACTTAAAACCGGTGATTCTATTCCACTCTTTTCAGAACAATAAGAATTCAAAATTGAAACTAAATGGCCATCCGTTCATATAGAATTTTAACTCCAGACACACGCAATAGATCTGTATCAGGTTTCGATGGAAGAGTGCAGTTTGATCCGCAGAAAAAATTGACCTCTGGACAGCATCATTGTGGGAAAGGTCGTAATGGAAGAGGAATTATTACCGTAAGACACAGGGGAGGGGGTCACAAGCGTCTGTATCGTCAAATTGATTTTCGACGGAATAAGGAAAACATATCGGGAAAAATTGTGACCATAGAATACGACCCTAATCGAAGTGCATACATTTGCAAGGTGCACTACAAGAATGGCGATAAGATGTATATTCTGCATCCCAGAGGGGTCATGATTGGAGATACTATTCTTTCTGGTCCAAAAGCTCCTATATCAATAGGAAATGCCTTACCTCTGAGTGCGGTTTGAATTATTAATTCACGTGATCGGAAGCAACCGATTGGGTTTACAGCAAAACCTATAAATCTATCACTGATCCAACTAGGACACTTTTACGGGACGAACCCCAAAGGGAAACTGAGGATAAATGACAGCAGGTGATTGGATCCAAAAATTGTTCGTATCAGATCATTGGTTTCGAAGATATGATAATATGGAGAGGACCAGATTGTTTGTCCGAAGCATGAACAAAATGGGATAGAGGCACCCTCGAAAAAGACAAGTTACTCACATTTGATCTGATGGTCAGAGGCAGATTCGGAGCTGGACAGTGGTAATAATTCCCAAAAGGAAAAGATGGGGAGAGGAAAAAAAGTAGAAAGAGAGAGAAGATAAAAAGATGTTGAATATGCCTCCTACGTTATCCATAACATACGAAAGTATTAGCGTAATTTGATAAAGTCATTCATTCTGAATGCTACATAAAGAATACAAGCCAGATGATGGAATAGAGAGACCTAGGATGTAGAGAATCGGGACATAGAGAATACAATAAATAGAGGCCCTTTCTAATCTCGATTCTATTTAATCAATATATGTGAATGAATATCATCTCATATACATCCAGAAAGCTGTATGCCCTGAGAGAGGCTTGTACAGTTTGGGAAGGGATTTTTATTCATCGGAATAAGAATCTACTTCAACCAATATGCCCTTAGGCACGGCTATACATAACATAGAAATAACACTTGGAAAGGGTGGACAATTAGCTAGAGCGGCAGGTGCTGTAGCAGAACTGATCGCAAAAGAAGATCGATCGGCCACATTAAGATTACCTTCTGGAGAAGTTCGTTTAATATCTGAGAACTGCTCAGCAACAATTGGACAAGTGGGTAATATCACTGCAAACAATAGAAGTTTCGGTAAAGCTGGAGCTAAACGTTGGTTAGGTAAGCGTTCTGAGGTAAGAGGAGTAGCTATGAACCCTGTAGATCATCCTCATGGAGGTGGGGAAGGAAGAACCCCAATTGGCAGGAAAAAACCCGTGACCCCCTGGGGCTATAGTGCGCTTGGAAAGAAAAGTCGGAAGAGGAATAGATACAGTGATGCTTCAATCCTTCGTCGACGTGAGTAAGAATGGTTGGATATCCATAAAAAAAAAAAAAAGGAAAGAAAGGTAATTGATCATGGCACGTTCACTGAAAAAAAATCCTTTTGTGGCTAATCATTCATTGAGGAAAATTCAAAATCTAAACATAAAGGAAGAAAAGAAGATAATAGTGACTTGGTCCCGGGCCTCTGTCATTGTACCCGCAATGATCGGTCATACAATTGCTGTTCATAATGGGAGGGAACATTTACCCATTTATGTAACAGATCGTATGGTAGACCACAAATTGGGGGAATTTGCACCTACTCTACTTTTTCAGGGACATGCGAGAAACGATAAGAAATCTCGTCGTTAATTGAGAGATACTTGTTTGTCATTCATTGGGGAGGATGGAGTCAATGGGAAATAATAGTCCAGGTCCGGAGATACGAGCTTTGGCGAGAAATATACGTATGTCTGCTCATAAAGCACGTAGAGTAATTAATCAAATTCGTGGTCGTTCATATGGACAAGCACTTATGATACTGGAACTGATGCCTTATGGGGCCTGTTATCCGATATCACAATTAATTCATTCTGCGGCGGCGAATGCAAATCACAATATGGGTTTGAACAAAGCCAATTTACTCGTTGGTAGAGTCGAAGTGAATGAAGGTGCTGTTTTAAAAAGGGTTCAACCTAGAGCTCAGGGACGTGGTTATCCAATACAGAAACCCACTTGTCATATAACTATTGTATCGGAGGAAATCTCCAGATCGAATGATCCGATTATGTCAATAGACTCCCGAAAAAGAGGATATGTATGGCACAAAAAATAAATCCACTTGGTTTTAGACTTGGTGTAACCCAAAATGATCGTTCCCATTGGTTCGCACAACAAAGGAATTATTCCAAAGATCTCCGAGAAGATCAAAAAATACGTACTTGCATTGAAAACTATGTACGAACACATATAAAGAGCTCCTCGAATTATGGAGGAATTGCACGTGTAGAGATTCGCAGAAAGATCGATTTGATTCAGATAAAAATCTATATTGGATTTCCCAACTTGTTGTTAATAGAAGGTAGGGGTCAAGGGATTGAAAAATTAAGAAACGATGTACTAAATATGCTCAATTCTGTGGACCGAAAACTTCACATTGCTATAGAAAAAGTTGCAAAACCATATAGAAAACCTAATATTCTTGCGGAGTATATTGCCCTACAACTAGAGAATAGAGTTCCATTCAGAAAAACAATGAAGAAAGCTATTGAACTGGCTGAACGGGAAGATGTAGAAGGTATTCAGATCCAAATTGCAGGACGTCTCGACGGAAAGGAAATTGCCCGGGTCGAATGGGACAGGGGAGGTAGGGTTCCCCTACAGACAATTCGGGCTAGGATTGATTATTGTTATTATCCGGTTCAAACCATCTATGGAGTTTTAGGGATAAAAATTTGGATCTTAGAGGATTAGGAATAATTGGTCTTTTTCCCAATCTGCCCGATCATGGATCATCAATTTTATCAGATCAAATAGAAATTAGATTTACCATTTCGGAACCGTGCTATGCTTAGTGTGCGACTCGTTGGAATCGAGCTTTTCATTCTTTTCCGGAGTTATGGAGAACTCGAAATAAGAACGGATTGGTCTCTGGTATAAATAAACTAGAGACTAACTCATTGCTTCATATTGCCAAGATCCAATAACTATGGGTAGATACTATCACCTCAAAAATACTTTCTTCCACGATAGAAAAAATGATATTTTTATCTCTCGTGAAGCGATAAAGGTGTTTGGTAATGCGGAAAAAGAAAAAAAAAAGAAGGAGAAATGAAATCTTCTCCCAATATTGTATGGTTCATTAATTACCCTCCGAAAAGCAGTGTGATAAAGCATAAGAATCATCCTGATTCATTCAAGCAAGATTGAAGGGATTCAGTTTATGAAGGAGAAAGAGCTTCGGGTCGATGGAAACTAAGGAAATTGATTCCGTAACAGATGAAAATAAAGCTCCATTGCGGAGGGAAGACCTGGGCATTTAGATAGAAGCTATGGAACGATGGAACCTATGACTGCATAAGATCATATAGGAATCTTAATCATTCATTGGATAGGATGGCGAAATAAACCGAAAACGAATTAATCTCATTGGAGTCTATAAGTAAGTCGACCCCATGGAGCAAATACCGGAAGAGTTAATATTCGCCTGTGACATTATTTATTAAGATTATTGGATGGAAATAAAAGAGTTATTCGTCCTGTAAATTAGATTCTATATACGATATGCGTAATGCGTAGATATAGACTCATTTATATATAAATATAAACTACAGTCCAATTTGACATAGATTATTCACGAGGAGCCGGATGAGAAGAAACTTTCATGTCCGGTTCTGGATTAGAGATGGGATCAAAATACTATAAACCATCGACTATAACCCAAAAAGAACAAAATTTCGTAAACAACATAGGGGAAGAATGAAAGGAGTATCTTATCGCGGCAATCGCATTTGTTTTGGTAGATTCGCTCTTCAAGCACTTGAACCTGCTTGGATCACATCTGGGCAGATAGAAGCCGGACGAAGAACGATTACTCGTTATGCCCGTCGTGGCGGAAAAATATGGGTACGTATATTTCCCGACAAACCTATTACAATGAGACCTGCAGAAACACGTATGGGTTCCGGGAAAGGATCTCCCGAATATTGGGTATCTGTCATCAGACCAGGTCGAATACTTTATGAAATGGGCGGAATATCCGAAACCGTCGCTAGAGCAGCTGCTAGAATAGCTGCATACAAAATGCCTATACGTACTCAATTTGTTACTACTTAACCCATACAGAATAAAAGAGCTATTTCTGGTGGAAGAATATTACTAGTTCGTAAGAACTCTTTCTTTTCTTTCTTTTAATGTTATCTGCCGAGGTAACAAATCTTTTGGAGGAAAAATGATTCAGTCTCAAACTTATTTGAATATAGCGGATAACAGTGGAGCCCGAAAAATAATGTGTATTCGAGTTCTAGGAGCAAGTAATCGTAAATGCGCTCATATAGGTGATGTTATCATTGCTATAATTAAAGAAGCAGTACCTAACATGCCCCTGGAAAAATCGGAAGTGGTTAGAGCCGTAGTTATACGCACCTGTAAAGAACTTGAACGTGACAATGGAATGATGATACGATCTGATGACAATGCAGCAGTTGTCATTGATCAGGAAGGAAATCCAAAAGGAACTCGAGTTTTTGGTCCGGTTGCTCAGGAATTGAGACAATTGAATTTCACGAAAATAGTTTCATTGGCTCCCGAAGTCTTATAAGTACTGATAGATCTTGTAGAAATCTTCTACTTACTGATAGTTCATCAAATGGTACATGGATCAATTCATTGCACCTCAGGCATATTCCTCGAAGAAGATCGAACATGCCTTTTATATCGAGACCAGGAATTCCTAAGAATTCGTTCGTCATGGGTAACGATACTATTGCCAATCTAATTACTTCTATAAGAAATGCCGACATGGCAGAAAAAGGAACAGTTCGAGTAACAGCTACTAATATAACCAGGAACATTGGAAGGATCCTTTTACGAGAAGGTTTTATAGAAGATGTTAGGGAACATCAGGAAGGCCAAAAATCTTTTTTTATATCGACTTCAAAATATCGGAGAAGGAAGAAAAGGACATATATAACCACGTCAAAGCGTACCAGCAAACCTGGTTTAAGAATTTATTCCAATTATCGAGAAATTCCAAAAGTTCTAGGTGGAATGGGGATCGTAATTCTTTCTACTTCCCAAGGAATTTTGACGGATCGAGAAGCTCGACAGAAAAAAATTGGAGGAGAAATATTATGTTATGTATGGTAATTAATCTCAATTTTGTCCAAAAATATTGATTCTGTAAGATATCCCCATGGTATTCAAATCGGAGCAAGTTTGGTTCGAGACACCATTCATATTAATCCAAGCACGTTAGTCAATTTTTTTTATCAAAAGAGGAGGAGATTCGATGAACAAACAGAATTTGATCCATGCGGAAGGTTTGGTTACTGAATCACTCCCCAACGGTATGTTTCGAGTTCTGACAGATAATGGATGTCAGATTCTGACTCATATTTCAGGTAGGATTCGACGTAATTCCGTACGAATACTACCAGGAGATAGGGTCAAGGTTGAATTAAGTGCTTATGATTTAACCAAAGGACGTATAATATATAGACTTAGCAACAAATCTTCAAACGATTGAATCGCCTTTTGAACATCTGATAGGGATCGAGAATCATAGATTCAATGGACTTTCTCAGGGAACAAAATGTAATATGAGCAAATTGGAGGGTCACAAATATGAAAATTCGTGCTTCTATTCGTAGAATTTGTGGAAAATGTCGACCAATTCGTAGACGGAAACGAGTTATGATAATTTGTTCCAATCCGAGACATAAGCAAAAACAGGGGTAATTCTCTTCTATATCAATGAACGGATCTAGCGGTAAAATAGATTTCGATATGCATTTTTTGAACTGAACTCATAATGATTAATATGTCAAAAACTACAAAAAGAATTGGTTCACGTAGGAATGAACATCGAGTACTCAAAGGAGTTATTCACGTTCAAGCAAGTTTTAACAATACCATTGTGACTGTTACAGATGTACGGGGACAAGTTTTATCTTGGTCTTCTGCCGGTGCCTGTGGATTCAAAGGCACAAGGAGAGGTACACCATTTGCTGCCCAGACTGCAGCAGAAAATGTTATTCGTACATTAATGGATCGGGGTATGGAACGAGTAGAAGTTATGATAAGTGGCCCTGGTCGGGGGAGAGATACAGCATTACGAACCATTCGTAGAAGTGGCATACTATTAAGTTTTGTACGTGACGTAACCCCTATGCCACATAATGGATGTAGACCTCCCAAAAAGAGACGTGTGTAAGAATTGAATGAATTTCAAGAGAAAGAAATGATTTAATGATCTAATCAAATAATCTTGGTATGATTCGAGATGAAATCTCAGTCTCTATTCAGACACTACGATGGAAGTGCATCGAATCCAGAGCATACAGTAAGCGTCTTCATTATGGCCGTTTTGCTCTATCCCCGCTCCGCAAGGGTCGAGCCGATACAATAGGCATCGCAATGCGAAGAGCTTTACTTGGAGAAGTAGAAGGAACATGTATCACACGTGTTAAATTGGAGAACATAAAACATGAATATTCCGCGATAATAGGTATTGAAGAATCAGTACATGACATTTTGATGAATCTAAAAGAAATTGTACTTAGAAGTGATTCGTACGGAATCCGAGAAGCTTCTATCTATATCGTTGGACCCAGAAATGTAACTGCTCAAGATATCATATTACCACCTTCTGTGAAAATAATTGATACTACACAACATATAGCTAGACTTACTAAATCAATTACTTCTGATATAAGATTACGAATTGAAAAAAATCGCGGATATATTATACATAGTCCAAATAATTATCAGGACGGAATTTTTCCTATAGATGCTGTTTTTATGCCTGTTCGCGATGCGAATTATAGTATTCATTCCTATGGGAGCGGAAATGAAATACGAGAAGTCCTTTTCCTGGAAATATGGACGAATGGGGGGTTAACTCCTAGAGAGGCACTTTACGAAGCTTCTCGAAATTTGATCGACTTATTGATTCCCTTCCTGCATGGAGAGGAACAGAACATCGATGGAATGAACAATAGAAAAGGGTCTAATATGCCTCCCTTCCCCCTTTCGCACGTATTGACTGATACGAGGGAAACGAAAGAAAAAATTGCATTTAAACATATTTTCATTGACCAATTAGAGTTACCTCCCAGAACCTATAACTGCCTCAGAAGAGCCAATATACATACATTATTGGACCTCTTAAATTACAGTCGAGAAGATCTGATGAGAATTGAACACTTCGGGAAGGAATCTGTCGAACAGGTATTGGAAGTTCTACAAAAACGTTTTGCAATTGATCCACCCAGGAATTAGTTTCGGGTTCATTAAATGGTTGGTTCCATTCCATCTCTTCATTCATTTCCTTTCCCCAAGTGTTTCTGGAGAGTCATGAGAATCATTTCATTTCAAATCTTTTACATATCTCTATTTCATGGAATATTTGAAATAAATCTCTGGCAAGATGGGTATATCTAGGGAGATATAATTTGTCTTAAAGCAACTACTCCCTAGATATATGAATAAAAAATTGAAATATTTTTGTATTCGACAGTTAGATCAAATTGGAAAAGACCTAAAGTTAAAGATTCATCAATAGGCAACGCTGCCCCAATACCTAACCAAAGGGCTACTGCAGTACCGATCAAGGATACTGTTGTAGCTACTGGACGACGAAATGGATTCTGAAATTGATTAACATTCTCTAGAAAAGGTACCGTCAATGATCCCGCGGGTACTGAGCCCATTAAAAGGACACCTAATAATTTGTTAGGTACTGTACGAAGTATTTGGAATACAGGGAAAAGATACCATTCGGGTAATATCTCCAAAGGAGTTGCAAATGGATTTGCTGGTTCACCAATCATTGATGGTTCTAGAACCGCTAAACCTATTGTACATGCAATAGTACCTAAAATTACTACTGGAAAAATATATAAAAGATCATTGGGCCAAGCGGGCTCTCCATAATAATTATGTCCCATACCTTTAGCTAATTTAGCCCTTAATACAGGATCATTCAAGTCAGGTTTCTTTGTTATTGGGATAAGTAGATCCCTATGGATCTATCCCCCGAAAGAACCGGACATGCCGATTTTGATCATCCGGCTCGAACAATAACTGGAGGGAGTATATATCACTTTTTTTCCCGTGATGGAAGACGGATTGGAAGAATAGGAACTAATAATGTCTATGATCATCCATCATTGGTAATTTTATTATTCCAGTTAAATGCTCATTACCCAAGTAAGCTCACAAATTCGATCATGATCGATATGCCTTTTGGACCATCTTAGTCCTTGTAATTTGTGTTTATCACCACGAATAGACCTCTAATAGACCTCAAAGGTTTTTTAGCATACAAGGTATTGACTTGTTATTGATCCGACCTCTCTCCTTCCTTAGATCCCTTCTTTAACTCCGATAGTTTTCCCATCGAAATGGATGCAAGGGAAATGGATGCATTTTCATACTATGAAAAGGATAAGTAAAGTCATATGGTCCAATTATTTATTATATGAAAATATTACCCCATTGACCGGATCTCACGGAGCCCTTCCTGATCCGGATTCGATCATAGAAAGAATTCTCTTGGAACGGAACAAATGGACCGATGCCTTTCTTTCCACCCAGGTGCTAAACTTCCTATTTCTGATAAGGAAATTGGGACAGAGACACATTTTACCAGAAATATTTATGTGGTAGATCGGAGAAAGTATCTGCATGGCCTAATCAATAGTTCAAGTCACACACTCCCATAATCCATCTTCTCCGTCTGAGAATCTACTCCAATTATTTGTTTGTATTGGATAAATAATACTCCAAAATCGAAAGGAGAAATCCGAGGACCCTATTCTCTATTTTCTATGGATATTCCCATTTTTGAATAAGAAATATTCCTGGCGATGATATATTACCGTTGTTACTCGGAACAAGAAATTATGAATAGTTATTTCCAATCTATCTTTCCTCTCTATAAAGGACCTGAAATACCCTGCTTACGGATCATTAGAAAGTGCATTGGCATAAATACAGCAGTAAGAAGGGGTAATATGAAAGTGTGTAAACTATAAAAACGAGTCAAGGTAGATTGACCCACGCTAACACTTCCGCGTAATAACTCTACCAAAGGAGATCCTATTACAGGAATAGCCTCGGGCACACCGGTCACAATTTTCACTGCCCAATAACCAATTTGATCCCAGGGCAAAGAATAACCAGTTACACCGAAAGATACGGTCAGCACAGCTAAAATTACACCCGTGACCCAAGTTAATTCACGGGGTTTTTTGAATCCACCTGTGAGATAAACACGGAATACGTGCAGAATCATCATTAGAACCATCATACTTGCTGACCATCGATGGATTGATCGGATTAGCCAACCAAAGTTAACTTCGGTCATTAGGTATTGAACAGAGGCAAAAGCTTCTGTAACGGTCGGACGATAGTAAAAAGTCATAGCAGAACCAGTAGCTACTTGTACTAAAAAACAGGTAAGTGTGATCCCCCCTAGACAATAAAATATATTGACATGAGGAGGAACATATTTACTGGTAATATCATCCGCAATCGCCTGAATCTCGAGACGCTCTTCGAACCAATCGTATACTTTATTGAGATAGGTAAACTTCAATTCCCCCTCTGAAAACCGTACATGAGAATTTCCCTTCATACGGCTTAAACAAGAACACGCAAATGCTTTTGGACACAAATATATAAATTGGAGAAAATATCGAGATACTGGATGGTTCGTTGCCTGACCGGCTGGGGAAATGAGGATGATTCGAAACAATCCAGCATTTCTATTAGAAGACTCTATCTATAGTGCCAAAATTGAAAATAGTGCCAAAATTTCAAGTCGGCTCATCCCTATGATAAATCACTATAGGCCCTTTGAACGATCTTTTACCCTATTCGTATGATATCAGTTCCCTAGAAAAGAACTAATATAGACGATTGATAGGAATTATCTTGTCGAGATCTCAATAGATGAATCAATCCAAACCTCAGATTTCAATTATACCCCGATGATTTTATCAAATCCCCAAAAGGTTCTTTGGGTAATAACCTTTTAATCTTCGCTCACTCGATGAAATATGCTAACTAAGAGAAATCAAATACTATATCATTCTTTTATCATAATAAGCATAATTATGAAAGGGGATAGATCCTTCGATTTATTATAGGAAATACCTCTTTCAATTTATTTATTGGAAGCCTGGTGACGAGGAAATGATAGGTACAAACCATAGTTCAAATCTTCCTGGAACATATCTATGATAGACCTCGTGCTCTAGAGATTCAATAATCTATCAATTAAATATCCAACGAGGTAGGACCATCTTGATGAAGATAACAGATCGGTCTTCTGTACTATAAATATGGATCGATTTCAACAAGTCGCACACCCATATTCCAAAAATCCTTAGATAAAAGTAATTACACGATCAAACTATTGGAACAAGATAAGCTAAAAACTAAAAGCCCCTATTTGGTCTGAGTTTGGATCCCTCAGTTCTTCTTTTTTTTCTTCAAGAGCTCGCCGGGCGGATTTTGTAGTTCCTCTAGCCCCAACTAACCGGAATCCCATCCAATAAAACGGAAGAATTATAAATCTCCAAGATAATAGATAGGAATACTGCAAATAGAGCCATTGCAAAACCCATAAGAGGAGTAGTTCCCCATCCAGGAGCTACTTTACCATATTCCGAATTAAGCGGTCTTAAGGACGTTCCTACACCGGTTTCTCTTGGCTTTATTTTGGAAGTATTATCAACGGTCTGTGTAGCCATAGAAACTATTGTATTGGTTGAGATCTGTTAACTTTGTTATTATATCGTAAACATACCATGATATTGGATCACCTAATAATGGAAACTGCAACCTTAGTCGCCATCTCCATATCTTGTTTACTTGTGAGCTTTACTGGTTATGCCCTATACACCGCCTTTGGGCAACCCTCTGAACAACTTAGGGATCCTTTTGAGGATCACGAGGACTAATAGAGAGAATGACCTTCCCCATAGGGGAAGGTCATTCTCTCTTTGATGGGAGAAAAAGAATGAGGATTTGGAGAAGCAAAATTATTTTCCCCCTTTACCCGGAATTTTGGGTGGTTCTCGGAAGAAAATAGCGAAAAAGATTATCCCTAGGGTCGATACCAACAGGAATGTATAAACCAATGCTTCCATAGATTCGATCGTAATTTACAATTATGGAGATAGCTTTCGTACTAATATTGATTAGAGAAGAGATAAGAGCAATATCATACCACTTGTCTCTTAGTAGTTGGATCTCCCAGTTTTTGGAATGCTCCAAATTCTACTCGAGAATCCAAATCCGGGTCGATACCAGCAAAAACATCTCTGAATAGGGTTCTAGAGCCATGCCAAATGTGTCCAGAAAAGAAAAGGAGAGCAAATGTAGCATGTCCGAAAGTAAACCAACCCCTTGGACTACTACGAAAAACACCATCGGATTTTAAAGTAGCACGATCTAATTCAAAAATTTCACCTAATTGAGCACGTCTAGCATATTTTTTGACTATAGCAGGATCACCAAAACTAACCCTGTCAAGTCCACCACCATAGAACTCAACAGTTACACCTACTTGTTCAACACTATACTTTGATTCTGCCCTCCTAAAAGGCACATCGGCTTTCACAATTCCTTCTTTGTCTACCAGAACTACTGGAAATGTTTCGAAAAAGGTAGGCATACGACGTACAAAAAGCTCATTTCCCTCCTTATCTTTGAAGATAGGATGTCCTAACCAACCAACAGCTATTCCATCTCCATTGTCCATCGCACCTGCTCTGAATAACCCCCCCTTAGCTGGATTATTACCAATGTAATCATAAAAAGCGAGTTTCTCGGGAATTTTTGACCAGGCTTCCGATAGGCTCAAATTTTCGGCCAGACCGGCACGAACTCGTCGATCTATTTCTTGTTGAAAGTATCCCTGATCCCACTGGTAACGAGTGGGACCAAATAATTCGACCGGAGTAGTTGCAGAGCCATACCACATGGTTCCGGCAACAACGAAAGCTGCAAAAAACACAGCAGCAATACTGCTGGATAGGACCGTTTCAATATTCCCCATGCGTAATCCTACGTATAAACGTTGGGGAGGACGAACACTGAGATGGAATAGACCTGCTAATATACCCAATATACCCGCTGCAATATGATGAGAAGCTATTCCTCCCGGAACAAAAGGATCAAAACCTTCAGCTCCCCATGCTGGATCCACTGGTTGTATTTTTCCAGTTAGTCCATAAGGATCAGACACCCATATCCCAGGACCATACAAACCTGTTACATGAAATGCTCCAAATCCGAAACAAGCTACTCCTGAGAGGAATAAATGAATTCCAAATATTTTTGGCAAATCTAAACAAAGTTTTCCCGTACGTTCATCAAAGAATAGTTCCAGATCCCAATATACCCAATGCCAGATAGCTGCCAGAAAGCACAGGCCAGAAAAGAAGATATGTGCCAAGGCCACACCTTCATAACTCCAAATACCAGGATTAATTACAGTTTCTCCATTGATGCTCCATCCACTCCATGAATTCTTTATTCCCAAACGAGTCATAAAAGGTATAACGAACATACCTTGTCTCCACATTGGATCAAGAACAGGATCGGATGGATCAAAAACTGCTAATTCGTACAGAGTCATTGAACCGGCCCAACCAGAAACTAGAGCTGTATGCATTATATGTACAGAAATTAACCGGCCAGGATCATTCAATACGACGGTATGAACGCGATACCAAGGCAAACCCATGCAAACACCCCTTTATCGGAAAAAGTAGACACTATGTAACTTTCTCACATTGGATTGGAAGAGATAATGCTATCGAGTTAAACCCGAATCATCTCGAAGGTGAACATCTATTCACTTGGACATTGCTATAGAACAGGTTCGAAACAATTCTGTTCATACATAATAGCAGGGAGAGGCAAAGATATTTTATCGTTTGTATGTACCAATACACAATGCGGGGATTGGTCCCATTTATACTGATAAAACACATAAAGACTTGTTCATTATTTGAGGAACCTGCGAAAAAAAGAGGAAACTAGATCTCCCTATTCATTCTTCCGTTCGTCTATGAACGATATCTCCTTTCCTTCCAAGTTATGGACCAGAATATACTTTCCGATAAACACGTACCAGAAGTCCATTTCTTCATATTTCTGTTGTACTTATAATCAGGATCCTGGAGATTACGTAATGCTCACTCTTAAGCTGTTCGTTTACACAATAGTGGTATTTTTCATTTCTCTTTTTATCTTTGGATTTCTATCGAACGATCCAGGACGTAATCCCGGACGTAAAGAATAGTGAAAAAAGTCTCTAGGTTAATTGGTCTTTTCCGTAGAAAGATTCGGAGTTTTCGTTTTCAGGATCAATAGTGACCGAACGGAGAGAGAGGGATTCGAACCCTCGGTACGGATTATCCGTACTACGGATTAGCAATCCGCCGCTTTAGTCCGCTCAGCCATCTCTCCAAGATGGAAGAGTTCATGTGTAACAAAATGAATGGTGGAGTGAAGGTGTATACCATAACATGTATGGATTGTATCGATAATGTAATGAATAGAGCAATTATTTAGAGAAAAAGAAATCTAGTGAATCATATTGTTCATTCCGTTCAAAATAATTCTTTTTTCCTGAACTAGAAAGCCTAGAGTTATATAACCTATTTTTATGTGATAAAAAATCCTTTTAATACTGGTTGGCCTGTTTTCGACAGAGCACCGCTGTACTTTCAATGTTTTCTATTTTCATTTGGCTTTATATCTATTTTATGTGGTATGATATTGTTTATAGTGACTGAGGGCTATAGGAACCTGACTGAGAAAATAAACAACAAAAAAACATAGAAAATGGAAGAAAAGTGATTAATCTTGACAACATTTTATTCATACATCCATCAAGTCGATGGGATCATAGGGGTGAAAGAAAACGAAATGGATCTAGAGGTTATTGCACAGCTCACTGTTCTGACTCTGATGGTTGTATCGGGCCCATTAGTAATTGTTTTATCAGCAGTTCGCAAAGGTAATCTATAATTACAATGAGCCATCTCCGGGAATGACATACTATTTACCCAAGTATTTCATCTCCGGGGATGGAGATTCATGTAATGATGAAAACGAGGTAATTATTGATATAAACTTGAAATAGAGATTGATAACTCCCCATCTTCCTATTGGTTGGACAAAAGATCGATCCGTATGTTACAATTGGATCGTGGCGGGTATAGTTTAGTGGTAAAAGTGTGATTCGTTACATTATCAACTAAAATAGTTGAAGGATCTTTTACATGGATCTTTGATCCATCTAAAGCTCTATTTCCAGATAGGTTAAAAACCTTCCCTATGAATACCATGGTTCAGGAATAGCATACCTTCTCGTAATCTGGATATGAAATGAGAAAAGACAAACACATTTTTGATTCCAAGATAGCGACACAGAATGTTTTAAAGGTTAGAGAAATCTTTCCAATTAGAGAAATCACAGATCTATGGAGATCCAAAGATATTTTTTCATCGTGACTAAACCTTCAACATATGGATGGAAAGACCCCAGGTTGAAGCCGAATAGCTATAGAACGATGACTTTGGTTTACTTGGGTTATCGGCATTTCGTTCGAGCTCGGTGGAATTTGTTCTCCTGGGGATCGGAATCAGTAGAAATAGGGAACGAAGTAACTAGAAAGATTTGTTATTATTTGAAACTTTTCAAATTTATCTTTCTATAGGGATCATCTAGAAAGTGAGCAAGTATTCTACGATTCGGGGCCCTTCACTAAAAAAAAAATAGAGAAGGGGAGAAAAGAGAAGAAACTGACGTAGATGCTATGGGTACGATAATAAATTAGGGTTTTATTAAAAAGATAAAAAAAAAAAAAGAGGAGAAAGAATTGAAATCTCCTTTAACAAAGATTTGATATAAATACTCCGCTTCTTCCCTCATACCGCTCTCTATCCCCCATAAAGGAGCCGAATGACATGAAATTCTCATGTTCGGTTCTGAATTAGAGGCATTGAATAATCAATGTCGACTATAACCCCTAGCCTTCCAAGCTAACGATGCGGGTTCGATTCCCGCTACCCGCTAACAGATATCTACCTATTATATTCTATCTATATAGATATAATAGGTAGATAGAAAGTGATTAAGTATATAACATAATTTCACGATGCATTCAAAATTCATTTTCCGTTTCAATGTGAAATAGATTCCATTCTTTTCCTATCCTAACCTCATTGTGAATAAAAAGGTGGATCGGGCGGGATAATGTATGCCAAAGAGAGAGAGTGAAAATAAAAAGAAAAAAAAATGTAAGAGAGAAAGAGCGTCCATCGTCTAATGGATAGGACAGAGGTCTTCTAAACCTTCGGTATAGGTTCAAATCCTATTGGACGTAATACTCTTCAATTGTTCTAATTTGTTGTGCAATGTATTGGAACAAATTCTTCAGCTCTTTTTCCTGTTCCGAATGGTTCCACTAAATTAGAAAATATTCACTTTTGTTCTTGAAGTACAAAAAGTTCAGTATGTTCCTTAAGAGCCTCTTCCAGAAGGGCTTTTGCTTCTTCCGTAAATGTACCAGTAGAACGTATAATTTCTCCGAACTGAGGTTTATTCTTTATCAAGTACTCGCGTAACCGAACGAGAAATTTTCTCACCTGTGCTATCTCTAATATATCTAGGTATCCATTCGTTCCGGTATAAATAGTAGCTATTTGTTCTTCTACTTTCAAAGGAGCCGACTGAGATTGTTTGAGCAACTCACGTAATCGTTGACCCCTTGCCAATTGATCTTGAGTAGCTTTATCAAGATCGGAAGCAAATTGTGCAAAGGCTTCCAACTCTGCAAATTGAGCTAACTCTAATTTCAATTTTCCAGCTACCTTTTTCATAGCTTTTATCTGAGCCGCGGATCCTACTCTAGATACGGAAATACCCACATTAATAGCAGGTCGGATCCCGGCATTGAATAGATCGGCCGATAAAAATATTTGTCCATCGGTAATGGAAATTACATTAGTGGGAATATAAGCTGAAACATCTCCAGCTTGAGTCTCAACTATTGGAAGAGCAGTCACACTCCCCTCACCTAATAGCGAACTTAATTTAGCTGCTCTTTCTAAGAGACGGGAATGCAAATAGAAAACATCTCCCGGATAAGCTTCTCGGCCGGGTGGTCTTCTTAATAGAAGAGACATTTGTCGATAAGCTTGTGCCTGTTTGGAGAGATCATCATAAATGATTGAAGTATGTTGTTTCTTATACATGAAGTATTCAGCCAAAGCTGCCCCTGTATAAGGAGCGAGATATTGTAATGTAGCGGGAGAATCCGCAGTTTCCGCTACCACAATGGTATATTCCATTGCGCCACGTTCTCGGAATGTATTAACTACCTGAGCCACGGAAGAAGCTTTTTGACCAATTGCTACATAGACACAGATTACATTTTGACCCTTTTGATTAAGAATAGTATCTGTAGCTACTGCTGTCTTACCGGTCTGTCTGTCCCCAATAATTAATTCTCGCTGACCACGTCCTATAGGAATCATAGAATCAATAGCAATAAGCCCCGTTTGAAGGGGTTCATATACGGAACGTCTTGATATAATACCTGGAGCGGGAGATTCAATCAGTCGAAATTCGGAAGCTGAAATTTGACCCTTGCCATCAATGGGTTGGGCTAGAGCATTTACAACACGACCCAAATACGCATCACTTACTGGTACCTGAGCAATTTTTCCCGTTGCTCTCACGGAACTGCCTTCTTGTATCGTCAAGCCATCGCCCATTAATACAGCTCCAACATTATCCGATCCCAAATTTAGGGCAATGCCTATTGTACCATCTCCAAATTCCAATAATTCCCCTGCCATTACTTCATCAAGACCATAAATACGAGCAATGCCATCTCCTACTTGAAGTACGGTGCCAAGATTACCAACTCTTACTTCGTTATTATATTGTTCGATCTGTTTACGTATAATACTACTAATTTCGTCGAGTCGAATATTTCCCATTAGCACTCATTAATTATCTGTTGAGAAATAAGACCTATAACCACTAATCATTTGTGTTCATCATGGCTCTAAGCAGGCCAATATTGTGATCGATCGTACGGAAATGTAACTCAGTATTCAAACGACTATTCAAAGTTCCTATAGCTCTTCGTAAAGCTTGGCGAGAAACTTGTTGTCGGATCTGGTCAATTACTCTTTGCTGTTCGGAGTAAACCGTCTCATTCTTGGGATCCTCTAATTGTTCCAAATTCTCAGAAGCAGCATTGATTAGATCCTCTTTCTCTCGTTCTATCTGGGAGTCTCCATTTACCCGGATTTCATCCGCTATCATTTCCACTTCCCTTAAGCGAGCCCGAGCTTTCTCGAGCTGATCAATAGCTCCTTTACATAGTTCTTCCGAATTCTGAATAGTATTCAATATTTTCTGTTTACGGTTATCTAATAGATTACTTAATGAAAGTAGATTATCTATTCACTTCACGAATTCATAATCTCTTCCCAAACCGAACACGAATCTTTCGATTCATTCGGCTCTCCTGCTCAGTTCTTTGTTTATTCCCCAGGAACATATACGTTCCCTTCCTTCATCAACACCAAGCCTGCCCTTTCCGTTCCGTTTACGGAAGATTAGAATGAATCTATAAAAGACCGAGATCTACGAAGGGCTCTTCCAGCAAAAGGGATTTGCAATTATCAATAAAGTTTTTGTTTTTTTCTTTTCTCGTTTCCCCTTTTCTCTCCTCTTCTTCCCCCATGAAATTTGAATCAATACGTTCCGTTCAATCAATTAATTTGTGCCTTCTCCTTTTTGTTCTATCGAATAAATTCCCTTCTGTGTAGGTCGTCAATTCAGCATTGGAACTAAAATTGGATGGGAGATTGGGACTATTTTTCAGTAAATAGATAAAATTATTCCATTGATATGAATGTTATATATCGGATCAATCTCCAACTATGCCTTTTAATCCATCTCATCTTGACACAGCGGTGGAAAGAGTACCCAGTTAGTTGTGCTTAGACTTCAAGCAGTTCAGCTTTAACCATTCTAATGGTCCTCCCTCATTGGTTGGTATGAACTAAGAGTTCATTTCCCAATCAATTACGAAATGCTATAGTTCTTCGCTATTCCCCGTTCGGAAGTAATTCGTTGAGATCATGCACTTTTCTATCTCCAAAGTGCAGCTGGTTGGGCCCAGCCATATTATTCGAATATACAACTCGCACACACTCCCTTTCCAAAATAGATCAGTACACTAAGCACCACACTTAGATTTATTATATTTGTTTCTAAAATATTGGTATTTGACCCGAAACCCCCAGCGGAAGGCCAATAACTCAAGGAAATGAAAGGATCAATTACATTTTTCATACGCTCTCCCCTTATAGATAAGGATATGTTCTACAGAATTTTGTTCTTTTCTTATTTGATCCTATCTAGTTCTGGATAATAATATTTGGGATACTTAGTCCCAGGTCTTATATAAGGATAAAAAAAATTTGCTTTTCCTATCCACTCCCTTCCCTGCCGCACGCGTCATGAATCTTTCTGACCGAAGTATAGGTATAGGAAGAAAGACAATAATTCATTTGCTAATTATTCGGATCAGCCTATCCCCTAAAAGAGCAGCTGAACAAGGAAATTATTGGAGAAATACTAATGTAATGACGAGGTGTAGGGATCTTTGTTTTCAGAATCAAACAAAGGGATTTGCAAATAGAAGTGCTAGGGCCACAACTAATCCATAAATAGTTAAAGCTTCCATAAAAGCTAAACTTAGCAGTAAGGTACCTCGTATTTTACCTTCCGCTTCTGGTTGTCTCGCAATACCTTCTACAGCTTGGCCCGCAGCAGTGCCCTGACCAACACCGGGTCCAATGGAAGCAAGCCCTACAGATAATCCAGCAGCAATAACGGAAGCAGCAGAAATTAAGGGATCCATGGTAATTTCCTCTTACTAAGGTTGGGAAATAGTTGATAATACGACAGTTTCATCTGTTGAGTGTTCACCAATGGTTCAATTATGGAACGATTTCTTCCGAACAACTAAGAACCCAAAAGATTTATTGATGATCTCAAAGTGATAATATAAACGAATAGGGAAACCTATTATTCCCTATGAAAATATTTCATCATGAAAATATTTATTATTCATAATATTGAAAATACAGATTCCTTTTTATTAGACATATTAATTCTTATCACGGAAAGAGAATAGACTGCGTAAGAGCCTATAAGTAATTATATATAACATCTATAGATTATATATTAATCCATATAATCTATAAGGCTTATAATAAATATAAATGGATTAATATATAAAACGAACTATATACAAAGTAAAAATGTGAAAAAATCCTCCCCTTACTAGGAACAAAAATTGAATCGTTCTATGCCGGGGTACATTCTTTATCCGATTAGTGAACCTGTTCGATCCTTTTTTTTTTCATATCTCTATACAAATGAACCAATCTGATCCGATCTATCTGGAGATCTAATGGACGGAATTAATAGTTAACTGATGCTAAATCTTCTTACCAAGCTCTTGTTACTAAGAATTCCGATTTGCTTCTACCATAATATCAAGTCATGAGTTGGTACGATACTTAGAAAATATTCTGTCTGATCAGACAGTTATTTAGTGATTTAATGATGACCCTCCACGGATTCACCTATATAAGCTGCGGCTAGAGTTGCAAAGATCAGAGCTTGAATACCGCTAGTAAATAATCCCAGGAACATTACAGGTATAGGAACTACTAAAGGTACCAGAGAAACAGGAACAGCAACTACCAATTCGTCGGCTAATATATTTCCAGAAAGTCGAAAACTAAGTGATAAAGGTTTTGTAAAATCCTCTAAGATGTTAATTGGTAAAAGTATTGGGGTTGGCTGAATATATTTACCAAAATAACCTAACCCCTTCTTTGCAAGACCTGCATAGAAATATGCTACTGACGTAAGCGAAGCTAGAGCAACCGTAGTATTAATATCATTTGTAGGTGCGGCTAACTCCCCATGAGGTAATTTTATAATTCCCCAAGGAAGAAGAGCACCTGACCAGTTAGAAACAAAGATAAATAGAAACATAGTTCCAATAAAAGAAACCCAGGGACCATATTCTTCCTCTCCAATCTGAGTTCTGGCCAAGTCCCGAAGAAATTCGAGAATATATTCGACAAAATTTTGTCCACCGGTAGGAATGGTTTGTGGATCTCGAACAGCTATGGTAGCTGAACCTGATAAGACAGCAATTACAACCCAAGAAGTTATAAGTACCTGTGCATGAACTTGAAACCCCCCTATTTGCCAATAAAAATGTTGACCCACCTCCACACCGGATATCTCGTAGATATGATTCAGTGTGCTAATAGGAGATTGTACGATATCCATATCCATATTACCCCCTTGTAAAGATTAACTTAAAGAAGAAAAGAAATGATTTTTGTCGAATGAGGGATTCCTCCATTATTTCACTCTCATCAGAATTTTTGATGTCACGAGATAATAAAATGGTTATTCCATTAAGAAGATTTTTCAATTTGGATCAGCAAACCAAACCAATAAATGAAATTTGCTCTTACGATATCTTGGATGGAATAGCAGCCAACTCAGTAAATCTTCAGGTCCTCCCCCCTTTTTTCTATTTTATTATTATTACTAATTCACTATCTATTAGCCTTTCATATAGCTATAATGACCTTAATGACCTTCCTTCGCAAATTGCTGACGTTGATCTGTTCAGGATCAATTGGATTGAAGCTATACCATCATCATTGGCTGGAATTGGGATATCTACGAGATCTGGATCACAATCTGTATCAACTAAGCAAATTGTCGGAATACCCAAAGTTCTACATTCCCCAAGAGCAATGGATTCTTCTTGTTGATTGGTAATTATCGCAATATCGGGTAAGCTCGTCATGTATCTAATCCCACCTAGATATTTGTGCAATTGGTCCAATTGTCTCTTGAGCATTGCTGCTTCTTTCTTTGGAGGTCGATTGAATCGTCCCGTATCTTGTTCTTTTTTTAAATCCTTGAACTTCTGAGGTCTCGTCTCTGTAGTAGACCAATTAGTTAACATACCACCAAGCCATTTTCTATTTACATAATGACATCGAGCTTCTGTAGCAGCTGATGCTACTAAATCAGCTGCTTGATATTTCGTACCGACTATCAGGAATTGTTTTCCCCTACCTGCTATATCAAACGCCAGATCACAAGCTTCTGATAAAGAACGAGCAGTTTTAGCCAGATTTATAATATGAGTATCTCTACGCTCTGTAAAAATGTAAGGTGCCATCTTAGGATTCCATTTCCTAGTTTTATGTCCTAAATGAACTCTTGCTTCCATCATCTCTTCCAAATAAATGTTCCAATATCTTTTGCTCATTCTCGTTCGCTTTCCTCCCCAAAATAACGAAATAACACGTAATATCTAATTATTCCAACGGAATCGATTACATCTCAAAGATTGCCTGTCTGTATAGTACGTGGTATAAACGTTCTCATTCATAGAATATTTTATATTATTCCTATTATATTATAGAATGAATATTCATGAACATAATAAGAAATCTCTTTATCAAGTAATAAGAAATCTCTTTATCAAGCAAGACTATTTATCAAGACTATTTTAATGGCTGTTTCAATATATTGTGAGAATGTTCTTGAATGGAAAAAAAAGAAACTTTGTCATGATGAAATAAAATATCTTTCACTTTGTTGCTAAATAGATTCCTATTCCCCATTATTGGATCCATTCCGTTCCGTTTCCCTGAACGGCGGATATGCTGTCCAGTACCGGCAGGTATAATCCCCCCGAGAATAACATTTTCCTTCAAGCCTTTCAACCGATCGATACGACCTTGTAGAGCAGCTTTAGCTAAGACCCGAGCAGTTTCCTGGAAACTCGCTTCGGATATAAAACTTTGAGTATTCAGAGATGCCCTTGTTATTCCCAATAACATAGTTTGATAGTAGATTGCCTCTTCCAGAGCACGATCCATTCTCTGTGCTCGTGATAATCCAATGAGTTCCCCGGGTGAAAAAACATTAGCCGTTCCATCTTCTGAAATTAATACTTTCGATGTCATTTGGCGTACAATAATCTCTATATGCTTATCACAAATTCGTACCCCTTGGGATCGATAAACTTTTTGAATCTGATTGACCAAATGAATCTGACTTTGTTCCATAGTTATCCTAGCACTGATGAATAACCCCCAAAGACTTCCAAGAAATCTTGTCATATCTCCGGTCCAATTTTCAAAACTTTCTTTCAGATTCATCGATATTGAATTATTTAAACGGGCTTCTGACAATTGTTCAACTTTAGGAAGACCTTGAATTATATCACTGGATTTGAACCTTTCATATATCAATGTTATCAATGTATCTCCTTTGTCAAGAATTTCTCCATAATGACCATGAACAGTCGCTTTTCGAGTAGCCAAATAGGGTTTAGCTGATCTAATGACTAAAGATTCCTCATCAACTGCTATTATTTGACCAGATTCGGGGAGTGGTTCATCCTCGGATATACATACACTTTCAGGAATAAATTGTCCAGGACTAACTACTGGAAATGTTTTTTTGCAGAATTCGGATGAGGAAGAGTACCAATTTGGACCCAAGAAATTGGAAATGATGTTCCTGCACGGATCGAAATTAAAAATTTTCGTATTTTCGTCCATGAAATAGTATTTAGGTACTTGGAAAGTATTGAAAGAATTGTGGAAAATGGAATGTTTCTTTGACAATACTTTTTTATAAGTTAGAAAATGGGAGGATGGAAAACGGTTGGTGATACTATGTAAATGACCCAAGAGACCCGAAAATTCAATGATTTTTCTCATAGGATCCTCTCTATTTGATTTATTTACCATATCATTACATTTTGAATCATTGAATAGAACGACTCGAAAACAGTCGGATGGTGACAGAACCATAAAGGATCCACTGTCTTCTTCCCCATTAGAAAATGAACAAATAGTTCCTTGATGCTTACTAATTAATGGACTCTCCCCATTGGAAGAGACAAGATTAGTGTAGTCCAATTTGTTATGGAACATAAAATTTGAACTTGCTTTATTGTCCCTTCTCCCCATGGAAAAAGGGGGGTATTTAATCAAGCTAATTTGAATCATATTGCTAACGATCTTATTTGTTTTTACTGAAGTAAGAGAGGCATAAGCCCCAGATTCTATAGAATCTATTTGTTCCCAATCAAATCCTAGACAAGTTCGAACCAATGGAATACTTGTGTCACTCATTACTTGGATTCGTTCACTATCTTCGTACGAAATAGAATTGCTAACTTGAATCTGCAAGTTGTCTCCTTCCCTCGATAAATCAAGGGAAAAGGGAAGGGAAAAGGGTGTTGCCATATCCGGCCCATCAGGTATTCCATATTCTACATTATAATATCCAAAAATGGAATTTCTCTGTAGAATACCACTTTTTGGTATTCTAAGAATCGCATCAGGACAAGGTATTATTCTTTTTCCCCATTCTTTATCACACTGCAATGGGACGATGAATCGATTCATTTGCTTTTTCCCCTTAATATTGTAATTCCTAGGGGAAAAGGTGACATAAATAGAGTCTCGATGCTCGTTGGATATGGTCCGATCAGTTTCTGAATAACTGAAGATTTGTTCTTCCTTCCCATAGCAGTTTGAATAACCTGATCTATGTTCCACTTGATCCACGTAAGAATCGGAAAGTGATTGATGTTTGGCAACAAAAGGTTGAACATCTACTTGATCCTGATGCTTATGAAATGGAAAGGGTACTACACTGGATCCGTATATACCTCCCGATAATATCCATAGATAACCCGTCCTGAGTATAGGATGAACATTACCGTGTACATATTCAGGTGCATGACACACATTGGTACTCCAGTGCATTTCTCCTTCTAGGTCAGAATATATATTTTTGCGAACTTTTTCCTTGAAGGAAGATGTTCTAGCACGAACTTCGGCAATAATTTGTTCCGATTCCACATATTGATCATTCTGAACCAAAAGCAAACTTTGTGGTGGAATGGTTAAGTTCTGTACTTGATCCTGGCCATCAATAGTGATGGATAAGTTATTATGACATAGATAAGCAGGATGTCCATTGCATGTACGTGTAGGATAAACCAAATTCTCATTGAATTCAATCTTTCCATTGAAAGGGGCTCGTACATGTTCTGCAATATCACCAGTAAATACCCCCCCGGTATGAAAAGTCCTTAGTGTTAGTTGAGTTCCTGGTTCCCCAATGGATTGGCCTGCAATAATACCTACTGCTTCTCCCAATTCGATCAAGTGACTGTGAGTAGTACTCCGACCATAACATAATTGACAAATCCGAGATATACTCTTGCAAGTAAAGGGGGTTCGTATATATATTGGTTGTGTTCGAGGGTTTATTAATTGATTGGCAAGTCCAACCCCAATATCCTGATTGCGCGTGGCAATGCATCTCCTATTTATATATACATCGTCTGCTAGCACACGGCCAATCAGTATTTGTGTTCGTACAAAAATTTCATTTCTGTCCCTCTCTCGACCTCGAATGGAACTTACGAAAATACCTCGGATAGTGCCACAATCTGTTCTACGTACTACGATGTGTTGAACCACTTCAACGAGTCTACGTGTGAGGTATCCAGCATCTGCTGTTCGTACAGCAGTATCCACAACTCCTTTACGAGCCCCATAACAGGAAATAATATATTCCGTTAAAGAGAGCCCTTCGCGTAAATTCCTTCGAATGGGTAGATCAATGATTTGTCCTTGAGGATCTGACATTAATCCTCTCATACCTACTAATTGGTGAACCTGAGATGTACTTCCCCTAGCTCCTGAGAAGGACATAACATGTACTGGATTTAAGGGATCAGTCATGCTAAAATTCGGATTCATTTCTTTTCTCAAATATTCACTTGTAGCATACCATATCTCGATCGATTGACGTAATTTTTCTACTGCATGTACATTCCCATAATGATTCTGTTTCTCCGAAACAGAACCTTGTTGCTCCGCATCTTGGACGAGCCATCCTTTGGAAGGTGCTGTTAAAAGATCATCAATTCCTAATGAAATAGCTGTATCAGTAGCTTGTTGAAAACCTGAAGTCTTGAGTTGATCCAAGATATGTGATGTATATGTCATTCCGAAGTGATCTATTAATCTGCTAATAAGCTTTTTAATGGCAGTTTTATCCATCACTTTATTATAAAAGGGCAAATTATCAAAGGGCAATCTAGTTCGTTCCTTCATAAGGAAAAATCTCCATATTTTCATGAGCAGGATTAAGCAATGGGTTCAAGCCGGTTATTCGAAGGCTTCCTCGATCTCTATATCTGCACTAATGAAAAGATCATAAGATCAATTACATTAGATCCTGAGAGCTGGTAGTGATTTCTTTGGGTGTTCAGAACGGGCAAAACCTTGTATGGCTTCTTCCATTTCTCGATTGAAACGAGTACGACCAACAGTTGTTCGAATGTATATATTAAGAATTTCCCCCATTCTACCTTTTCTTATTCGAAAATGTTCATGGATTTCGTGTAAGGTACCCAAAGATTCGTATTGAACCTCGATAGGGGCTTCTTGGTTTACTGAGGTAATGATACGTAAATCTACTTCCCCCCACCGGAGCCATAAGGGGCTGTATAAGTCAATTCGTTTCTGTCGATAAGCTCTGAGCACATCATCATAACTATAAAAGGAAGGTTTCTTACAGGAAAACCTTTTCTTTTCCGAGTGATACGGATGGTACCTATTCCCATAAATACCTTGATTATTTCCGACCGTTGATATATAAAGTCCAAGAAGCATATCCTGAGTCGGTATAGAAATAGGATCTCCGATAGCTGGAGACAAAAGATTTGTCTCAGAAAACATGAGTAAACGAGCTTCTGCTCTAGCTTCCAGAGATAAAGGTACATGGACAGCCATCTGATCTCCGTCAAAGTCCGCATTAAATCCTCCACAAACCGATGGATGTGAACGAATGGCACGTCCTTCTACTAAAATAGGTTGAAACGCTTGTATTCCTAATCTGTGTAAGGTAGGTGCTCGATTCAACAATACGGGATGTCCTTGCATAACCTCTTGAAGTACTTCCCATACAATGGGTCCCTTATCTCGAATCATACTTTTAGCAGCTCTTAGGTTGGGAGCAATATGTCGTCCAATGAGACTACGAATTACAAATGCTTGAAAAAGCTCTATTGCTATTTCTGAGGGTAATCCACATTGATACAATGATAGAAAGGGACCTACCACAATAACGGAACGACCTGAATAATCAACTCGTTTCCCTAGTAAATTTTCACGAGATCTTCCCTCTTTGCCTTCGATCACATCTGAGAACGATTTATAAGGCCTATCATGACTGTCTCTCATTGGTTGTCCACAGATGCCATTATCGAGAAGTGCATCTACGGCTTCCTGGATCAATTTTTTTTGACAAATAACAAATGACTCAGATCCACTTCTTGCTAATAAATTTGTAAGAGCATTATTCCGATTGATAACTCTTCGATAAAGTTCATTTAGATCTGATGAGGTAATAAGTCCACCTTCACCTAATTGAACGATTGGCCTCGGTTCGGGAGGAAGAACTGGTAATAGGCATAAGACCATCCATTTTGGTTCTATATTTGTTCGGAGAAAATGTTTAGCCAATTTCATGCGTCCAACCAGAAAATCCTTTCTTCTTCGAATTGTTTCATCCTCCCATCCATCCACAGTAAATTCTTGATCCTCCTCCAATCTATTCCATTTCAATTCCACCAAGTTCTTCCATTCCATATGTGAACGATCTATAATCATTTGCAGATCCAGACCAGTTAGTTGTTCCCTGATAGCATCTCCCCCAGTAGCTATTTCTCTCTCTTTAAATGTTCCAGAACCTCGAGCAAAGAGGTAATGAGGACGAGCAGAGAGGTAATGAGGAATAATATCTCTCCAGGATTGAATCTCATAATTGAATGTACCCCGTGATCTCAATAAAGTTGGTTTGTTAGCTATGGGCCTAGCAAGAAAAAGATTCGGATAGGTTATTCTAAGATTTCCCCCCCTCAGGATCGGACGTGAAAGTTTCCTCTCATCCGGCTCAAGTAACTATAGAAAAAAATGCACTCTTTTTCGCTCTGAAGAAAGACCGCTACTCTCTGCTCAAGTTCCAGGTTAAATTGAGTATTCCTTTACGATTCTACAACGTAGATATGGAATTATTGAGCAGTCTCCTCCCTTCCGAACAATCCATTTATTCTTGAAAAGATCTTCAATTAGGGATTTACTTGTCTTTATCTCGTTCCATTTGATCCTTTAGGTTCCTGCTTGCTCCACTTCGATGGTTACAATACTATCGATCGAAGCATATGTGCGATGAATAGACTCCTATAGCCATATCTTCGGTCCGGAATACCTCTATTCAGGGATAACCCAAGTGAAAGAGAATTACTTTTGAATTCCATTATATGAAAGAAGTGTTTTCACGAAGTTCAATTAGCAATTTTATACAGAATATCTAAACCCTGGACTAATTCCTCTTTCTCAACATCTCTTCAAGATGCTTATAATTCTGAGCTTCATGCTACTCCTCCGGAGGGACATGTCAGAGCTAAAGGCATCCCAATGAGATTGAATAGGATGACAGTTCCTTATTACGGATCTGTATGATCGGAACTTGTGATCAAGTCACACATCGCAGTATACTGGGCCTTCTAATTCTTTCCGAGTTTTAGCTAATAGATTCGCAATATAACTGGGAAGGCGTTTCAAATACCATACGTGAACCACCGGACATGCCAGTTTAATGTATCCCATTCGATATCTTCGAATTCGAGAATCAACGAATTCAACTCCACATTGTGTGCAAAATGTTGAGTCTATCTTCTCATTTCCGATCCCTGGAGAATTTCCACAAGCACAAACTCTACTTTTGATAGGTCCAAAGATTCTTTCACAAAACGATCCATCTCTTTCTGGTTTATTAGTTTCATAATGTAGAGTATAGGGTTTAGTCACCTGTCCAACTATCTCGCCATTAGGTAAAATTTTTTTGGACCAAGCACAAATCTGTTCGGGAGAAGCTAATCCAATTCGAAGTTGTTGATGTTTATTCCGGTCAATCATAAAAGATCTCGATTCATTCTGATCAAACTTCCTCCCTATCTATCTGAAAGTCTTTCTCAGATATAATAGCATGATTCAATTCTAGAGCTAAAGATCGTAATTCTCGAATGAGCAATCGGAAAGATTCTGGAGCAGTGTCAGGTTTAGGTATTGGCCCTCCAGTTATAATGGCACCAAGTACTTCATTACGAGTTCTAATATGGTCAGATTTGAGAGTAAGCATCTCTTGTAAAATATAAGCAACACCAAAACCTTCTAAAGCCCAAACTTCCATTTCTCCTACTCGTTGCCCCCCTCGTTTGGATTTTCCTCTAAGAGGTTGTTGTGTAACCCGTGCATAAGGTCCACTCGAACGTGCATGTATTTTATCATCAACTTGATGACTCAATTTCGACATATAAGCTTTTCCTATTGTAACAGGTTGTTCAAAAACATCTCCTGTTCTTCCATCGATTAATCTATGTTTTCCAGGATGATCCGGTTCGAATACCCATGGATTAGCTGTTTGCTCACTAGCTTTATAAAGCTCAGGAAACACTAGTTTTCTCGAAGCTTCTCGCTCGTATCTTTCGTCAAAAGGTGTTATTCTATAATGTTTGTTCATCAGGTTTCCTGCTAAACCGGGCAAACATTCAAAGATCTGTCCTACATTCATTCGTGAAGGTACCCCTAATGGATTCAATACCATATCAACTGGTATTCCATTTTGCAAATAGGGCATATCTTGTCTGGGCAAAACTATTGAAATAATACCTTTATTACCATGCCTTCCAGCTACTTTATCACCCACTTGTATTTTACGTTTTTGTGATATATATACGTGGACTGTTTCCGCATTATCACCGGAATCATCTACTCTATTGATCCATCTCACATCAATAACTCGACCCCTTCCACCTATAGGTGCTCTGAGACAATTTTCTCTCGCAGTGGATACCTCAATACCAAATATGGTTTGTAATAATCTTCCTTCCGGGGCACATAATGATTCTTCTGTGGTTTGAGGCGTTAATTTACCTACCAAAACATCACCTGTTTCTATCCAAGATCCTAGCATTACAAGACCATTTTCGTCCAAATGACGAAGTGAATGAGCATCTAAATGAGGTATTTCTCTAGTGATTCTTTCAGGACCCTGGCTTGTCATACAGATTTCAATCCTGTATCTTACGATATGGAAAGAGGTATAAATATCTTCATATACCAGACGTTCACTAATGAGTATTGCGTCTTCAAAATTGTATCCTTCCCATGGCATATAAGCTACTAAAACGTTTTTTCCCAAAGAGAGTTCTCCCCCTACCGTAGCCGCACCGTCCGCCAGAATTTGTCCCTTTTTTACACATTCCCCTTGACGAACTTGAGGTTTTTGATGCGTACAAGTATTGGTATTAGAACGTTGATATATAACCAATTCTGTTCGTACAGTGTCTCCATTAACCGATGAAGTAATATTTGTAGCATCGATATACTCGATCCTTCCCTCTTGTGTAGCTATAGCTACACTTCCTGAATCTAGAGCTGCTTGACCTTCCAACCCAGTTCCGGCAATGCACTTCTCGGGTCGAAAAAGTGGAACTGCTTGACGCTGCATATTAGAACCCATTAGAGCGCGATTCGCATCATTATGTTCGAGAAAAGGAATAAGGGAAACTCCAACGGAAAAATATTGGAAAGGAAAAATACTTCTGAAATGAATTTGTTCCCATGCAATAACTATAAATTCTTGTCGGTATCGAGCTGGAGTAATTTGTTCTTCTTGAATCCCTTGATTTAACGCCAAATAATTTCCCGTAGCTATCCGATAGTATTCATCCTCATCTTCTCCCGGTAATAGATAAACCATATGTTCTTCTCTCGATCTCTCAGAGATCTTATAGAATGGACTTTGTAAAGAACCGCAATGATCAATCTTTGCATGAATAGATAATGATGCAACAAGTCCAGCATTCATTCCTTCGGACGTATCGATTGGACAAATACGCCCATAATAACTGGGATGAATATCCCGTGTCCGAAAACTAGCAGTTCGCCCTGTTAAGCCCCCAGGGCCTAAATGGCTCAATTTTCGCCCATGAGCTATTTCCGTCAATGGATTAGTTTGATCCAAAAATTGGGATAAGGGATGTGAACCAAAAAAATCTTGAAAAGTGCTTTTTAATAGAGTTGAAGTTACCAAGTTCTGAGGAGTTGATCTACGCTTGGTTGCTCTGTGTATAGTTCTTCGAACTGCATCTTCCAAACGACCTAGAGCTAATCTAAATTGATTCTGTAATAAATCTGCTACAGAACGAATACGTCGATTTCTGAGGTGATCTATATCATCGAGTGTACCCATTCCAAATTTAACTCCGATAAGGTAATCCACAGCAGCCAATACATCTTGTGGTAATGAAAAAATCTCGTTCTCGGGTATATCAAGGTTCAGTTTTTGGTTCGGATTTCGTCGACCAATCTTTCCCAATTCACATCTTTGTCGGAAAAATTTTTCCTGCAATTCTTTACATAGAGACTCGGAAAATACCAAATCGCCACTTACACAGTAGAGTTTTTTATAAAACTCCAGAATGGCATTTTCCCTCGACCAAAGATATTCCTCCCTATCCCACTTCCCCTTCTTCTTCTTCAGTAAAAAGAAAAATCTTTCGGGATAGCGAGTATTGTCCAGAATCTCTTCGAGATTTAAACCCATAGCTGATAATAGAACTGGAATAGATATTTTTCGTTTTCTGCTTACACGAGCCCATATCCTTTCTCCCACATCAATCTCTAATTTCGATCTTCTTCCCCAATCTGAAATCAGAGTGCCAGTATATATATAGTTTATTCTATTATGGTCTAATTCCAAACGGTAATAAATACCGGGACTTATTAATATTTGATTCACCACGATTCTGTAAATTCCATTTACTACAAATGTTCCATGGGAATTCATTAAAGGAATATTTCCGAGAAATACAGTTTGTTTCTGTATCTTCCTACTATTCCTCCGAATCGATCTTGCTGGTACATATAATTCAGAGTAATATGTAAGGGACTGATATACAGCATCTCTCTCTTTTATGAAAGGTTCTGCTAATTCATATTCATTACCAAAAAGCCTGGATTCAATTTCTTTATCTGTATCCTCAATTTTCGGAAAATTATGAAGTTCTTCCATCAAGCCCTGATCGATGAAACGACAAAATCCTTCAAATTGTATCTTACCAAATTCGGGGATTGTAAACGCTCCCTCATTTTCATCTAATCGCATTGGAAGTTTCCCATCCGTGAAAAAGTCTATTCAATTATTCCCGATTGATCTATATGGATCAATCCGACAAAAAAGATTTGGATGTATATTCAGTGTTCACTATATCCCGTGAGATTCTACCCGTATCCAGATATACTTCCAATTAGAAAAAAAAAAAAAAAAGATAAGAAAAGAGGTACTTTGATACTTTCATCCAACCACGTGAAATGGAGCTATGAACGAATGAATCAAACCATTCTTAAATGTTAATCTCACTTAGAAAATTTCCTAATGAAAATAGTAAGATTGAAAGACGGAGAACAAATTAGATCCATTTACTTTATGGTTGACTTTAGCATACATCTCATACTATACTTAAAGGACGGACGAATGATTCAATCTGTCCATGGCATTCCCATATCTCGGCGACATAGCCAAGCGGTAAGGCAGAGGACTGCAAATCCTCCATCCCCAGTTCGAATCCGGGTGTCGCCTTGTTGAGGTAAGTAAATGGAAGGAAAAGTCTGTATTTCCATTACAGAACCTCTAGAGACATATTGGTACATATTACCAATATAGATAGTGAGTTACGTGCATTTTATCCCGACTCCGTCGTGAATGTACAACCCTCGAGTTAGTAATAGCAACTCGTTGGTCAATGAACAAATGGATTTCTTTATCTCTCATATCAGCTCAAACGTCCGTAACGTTCAGAATAGGTAGACCATTTCAACTTAAACTTTGCACTATCGTTAATAGTTCCCTTATCATCTCGATGATGAAATCATTCTTTTTTAGAGAACATGACCTATATGGATATAGTCGATATAACTTGGGCTGCTTTAATGGTAGTTTTTACCTTTTCCCTTTCACTCGTAGTATGGGGGAGAAGTGGACTATAATGGTAATGCTTAAGAATCAATTATTGCGTTCCTTCCAGATCATGCATGAGAATCTCTTCTGTTCCATAAGGATCCAGTAATATTTAGTCTTCATTCCAAATTGAAAGACTCTTTCCATGGAATTATTTCCTCTTTATCCCCGTAAGGGATGCGCATAATCCCTTATCATTATCATTTTCCTATGACAAATCTGATTCTCTCTAACAGGTTTTAATAAATTAGTTCTTTTCTAGAATGAGTTGATAATATTGTTTCTTCCACTGAAGAACGATCTCTCTCTTAGTAGGAATAGAAATAGTCCCTCATGTTTTACCGGATGGTTCCGAATTGATCGGATCCGATATGAATTCCGTTCTCATAAAAATATGGGACATAAGTCTAAGTAATAGATCCCTTTGCTTTTTCTTATACCATTTCAAGTTCCATATCTAATATGTACTAGAAAACGATGTTCGTACCGGAAAAAAATGTTAAACTTTGATCTTAAACAATCCGCAAGTACGTTCAGAATAAAGTCTGTCTACATTGGATCTATTTTCCAGGGGCATGAAGAAGGTGATCAGCTCCGCTCTTTTATGGTACGAGGTCCTTCATCCTACATTTACCATATATGGACAAGTACTATTAAGATATATTTATCTATATATGGGTGTAGAAGAAGTAGTACAAAAGAAAAGGTTAGATACTTTTCCTTCGTACTACTTCTTTTTCTTCTCAAAAGAAATGAAAAAGCAGCCCCTACCCTGTATTGTTGTAATATAATAGATCCCATAACCTATTTTATACTAATGATCTGGATCATTTGAATCTATCTAGTTATCAGTAATCACTCCATTTTCATAAAAATCAAGTGCTTTCACTGCTTCCACTGGCCGTTTTAACATAAAGGATAAGTAAAAAAGCAGTAGGAACTGCAAGGAACAGTGCAACAGCAATAAATCCAAGGTTATTTACTTCCATGATCTCCTGATCTTTACTTCGTTCAAAAATAGCTCGCTCGAGATTTGATCCCATAGAGATGAATCTTTCAAGATCCATGAAATAAATGTAATTGATAAAATCGGTTCGAGTAACGGAATCTAACTAACGGATTGAATGAATTCTTCGATGGAAATAGTATAACATAATATGATCACTTTTGATAAGACTCGTAGGAAACGTGTATCAGAAAACATTCCGATCAACACATGTCTGTATCATTTTGAAAGAATAGGATTCGTACGAATAAGAACCTTCTGCTACTCCAGAAGACGTTCGTCAGACATGAGAGGTATTTCGCTTGGATTTCCAAGGTTTAGATGGAATCTTTAACCTATCTGGTCCGGTGATGATATAGAAGTATCCCATATCAAATTTATCCAGAAGCCCACTCATGACCCTGGAATGAGAGAGAAGGACTAGTCTGTCTAGATCCTGACATGATCATTCTTGGAAATACAATAGAGTGTCTAGAAATCCACTGGCTATCGATCATGAAAAAGAAGTATTAGAATGAAATCAATATTCATGGAGAAGAACAGAAGGAAGATCTACTTTCAATCATTGGGAATTATCTATAGGGATCTCCGTGGGATTCCGACTTAGGAGGACTACCTCTGTGTCACCCTAAAATCTATTTATCTTCCCACGTTTTTTTATAAGAAAAATTTGATTCTTCGGGGAGGGAAGAATATTTATTGCAGATTCACAATGATGATTAGATTTTATCCCCGAAAGAAGGGTCTTTTTTCAAACTGAATTATCGATCTGGTTAATGTATCTAATGGATAGAGATACTAAATCTCTAGTATATTTATTCAACCCTATTCTCTTTTTCACTCTTCTACGGGGATTCAGAGCTGAATGGAATAACTTATTGGATCGGGACTGACGGGGCTCGAACCCGCAACTTCCGTCTTGACAGGGCGGTACTCTAACCAATTGAACTACAATCCCAATACAGTACAGTTCACCTACTATTGGATCATATTTATTCTATGGTAGGTGCTAGATAGATCGTATAGATTA